ATGACAATAATTCCAAAAGAACAGGAGGTTCGAAATGTAAAAATTGTAATTGATCAAAATCCTGTTTCCACAAGTTTTGAAAAATGGGCAAAACCTGGGCATTTTTCTAAAACGTTGAGAAAGGGAGCTACAACAACAACTTGGATTTGGAATTTGCACGCTGATGTACATGATTTTGATGCTCATACTTCTGATCTCAAAGAAATTTCGCGAAAAGTTTTTAGTGCACATTTTGGTCAACTAAGAATCATATTGATTTGGCTTAGTGGAAGATATTATCACGGAGCTCGCTTTTCTAATTATGAAACGTGGTTGGTAGATCCTACACATGTTAAACCTAGTGCACAAATTGTCTGGAGCATTGTTGGTCAAGAAATATTGAACGGAGACGTTGGAGGTGGATTCCAAGGTATTCAAATCACATCTGGTTTGTTTCAATTGTGGCGAGCAAGTGGAATTACAAGCGAACTTCAGTTGTATAGTACATCTGTTGTGGGTTTGCTTCTATCTAGGGTTATATTTTTTTCTGGTTGGTTCCATTACCATAAAGCTGCGCCCCGAATCGAATGGTTCCAAAACGTAGAATCTATGCTAAATCATCATCTTGCAGGTCTCTTGGGTTTGGGGAGCTTGGCATGGACAGGACATCAAATTCATATTGCTGTTCCTGTAAACACTCTTTTGGACGCAGGTGTTGATCCGACAGAAATTCCTCTTCCTCACGAGTGGCTGCTAAATACTAGATTGATATCTCAATTGTATCCGAGTTTTAGGAATGGATTGTTTCCGTTTTTTTCTCTAAAATGGTCGATTTATGGTGACTTTCTAACTTTTCAAGGAGGATTGAATCCTGTTACAGGTAGACTTTGGTTGACAGACATCGCCCATCACCATCTTGCTATTTCGGTTTTGTTTTTGGTTGCAGGTCACATGTATCGAACAAATTGGGGGATTGGTCATAGTATAAATGAAATTCTCAACGCTCATCAAGGTCCGCTGACAGGAGAAGGACACAAAGGTTTGTATGAAATTTTGACTACTTCTTGGCACGCTCAATTGGCCTTGAACCTTGCTTTGTTCGGTTCGCTTTCGATTGTGGTTAGACATCACATATATTCGATACCCCCATATCCCTACATCGCAATTGATTATAGGACTCAGCTCTCCCTGTTTACTCATCACACCTGGATTGGAGGATTTTGTATTGTAGGTGCTAGAGCTCATGCAGCTATTTTTATAGTTCGAGATTATGATCTGAGCAATAGTTACAATAATCTGTTGGATCGCGTAATTCGTCATCGGGATGCGATTATTTCGCACCTGAACTGGGTGTGTATTTTTCTGGGTCTTCATAGTTTTGGACTATACATCCATAATGATACGATAAGCGCTTTGGGACGCCCAAAAGATATGTTTAGCGACAGTGCAATCCAAATTCAACCTATTTTTGCTCAATTTATTCAACGAATCCATTCTGTAGCGCCACAAATGACAGCTCCTTCTGAAGTGTTCTCCAATAGTGTTGTATGGGGAGGAAATCTAGTAAACGTAGGTGGAAAAGTCGCCATGATACCAATTTCTCTAGGTACAGCCGACTTTATAGTGCATCACATTCATGCTTTCACTATTCACGTCACTGTTTTGATCCTACTAAAAGGAGTTTTGTTTGCGCGAAGTTCTCGACTGATTCCTGATAAAGCTACACTAGGTTTTCGATTTCCTTGTGATGGCCCTGGGCGTGGTGGAACGTGTCAGGTTTCTGCATGGGACCACGTTTTTTTGGGTCTTTTTTGGATATATAATTCGATTTCTGTAGTTATTTTTCACTTTAGTTGGAAAATACAATCCGACGTTTGGGGAACCGTGACTAATCAAAGAGTCTCCCATATTACTGGAGGTAACTTTTCCCAAAGTTCTAATACTATCAATGGTTGGCTGCGAGATTTTCTATGGGCTCAATCGTCTCAAGTTATTCAGTCGTACGGTTCTTCCTTGTGTGCTTATGGACTAATTTTCCTTGGAGCTCATTTCGTTTGGGCTTTTAGTTTGATATTTTTGTTTAGTGGCCGAGGCTACTGGCAAGAATTGATTGAATCCATCGTTTGGGCTCATAATAAACTGAAAGTAGCGCCTATGATTCAACCTCGAGCTCTTAGTATCACGCAAGGTCGCGCTGTAGGGGTTGCACATTATCTTCTTGGAGGGATTGCCACTACATGGTCGTTTTTTCTTGCACGAATTATTTCTGTATCTTTAAATTTTATTGTGTTTAAAAATTTACACAATTGCCACTTTGATTTATTTTTAATTGACTTGTTGCACATTATTAAGTTTTGATTTATAACAACGTATCTATGGCAACAAAATTTCCAGCTTTTAGTAAAACTTTGCAGAACGATCCTACAACACGACGGCTATGGTTTGGAATTGCAACAGTGCACGATTTTGAACTTCATGATAAAATAAGTGAAGAATTGCTCTACCAAAAGGTCTTTGCTTCTCATTTTGGGCAGCTTGCCGTAATTTTTCTTTGGGTTTCTGGGAATTTGTTTCATGTTGGTTGGCAAGGAAATTTTGAAAGATGGGTTAAAGATCCACGTCATATTCGTCCGATTGCACACATAATTTGGGATCCCCATTTTGGACAATCTGCAGTTGAAGCTTATAGCCGCGGTGGTAGAACCAACCCTGTAAATGTAGCAACCTCGGGCGTTTACCAGTGGTGGTATACGATTGGTATACGAACAAATCAAGATTTGTACCAAGGCTCGTTTTTTCTTTGCGCAGTTGCTGTTCTTTTTCTTGTGGGAGGTTGGCTACATCTTCAACCAAAATTTCAACCAGACCTATGCTGGTTTAAAAATGCAGAGTCGCGCCTAAATCACCACCTGTCTGGTCTTTTTGGAGTTAGCTCTCTTGCTTGGACAGGCCACTTGGTTCACGTTGCGATTCCTGCATCTCGCGGCGAGCGAGTAGATTGGTCCAATTTTTTGATCAAAATACCTCATCCACAAGGTTTGACACCTTTTTTCACTGGTAACTGGATAAACTATGCGCAAAATACAGATACAACACAACATTTGTTTGGTACAAATCAAGATGCAGGAACTGCTATTCTAACATTTTTGGGTGGTTTTCATCCAGAAACACAGAGTCTTTGGCTGACCGATATTGCTCATCATCATCTTGCGATCGCCGTGCTTTTTATTGTCGCAGGACACATGTATCGCACGAAATTTGACATTGGACATAGTATACGTGAAATTTTGGATATTCATATTCCGCCTTCGGGTATGCTTGGTCGAGGACATTCCGGCTTGTATTCGACTATAAACAATTCTCTTCATTTTCAACTAGGATTGGCTCTAGCCAGAACAGGAACAGTTTGTTCCATGGTTGCTCAGCATATATACTCTTTGCCACCATACGCTTTTCTAGCTCAGGACTTTACAACACAAAGAGCATTGTATACCCACCACCAATATATTTCCGGATTTATTATGTGTGGAGCATTTGCACATGGGGCTATCTTTTTCGTTCGTGATTATGATCCTCGTGCCAACCAGGGGAACGTTCTAGCACGAATACTGATACATAAAGAAGTTTTGATCTCTCATCTAAGTTGGGTTTCTTTGTTTCTTGGATTTCATACACTGGGACTTTACGTTCATAATGACGTAATACAAGCTTTCGGAACTCCTGAACGTCAAATTCTAATTGAACCTATTTTTGCCCAATGGATCCAATCCGCTCAAGGAAAAGTAAGATATGGATTTAATTATTTTCTTTCTTCGCCTGTTAATCCAGCAAGTATGGCTAGCCAAAATCTATGGCTACCTTATTGGTTGACAGCAATTAACGATACAAGTACTTCCTTGTTTTTGCCTATTGGTCCCGGTGATTTTTTGGTCCATCATGCCATCTCTCTAGGTGTACATGTAACGACCCTTATTCTAGTTAAAGGAGCTTTGGATGCACGCGGTTCCAAATTGATACCAGACAAAAAAGACTTTGGTTATAGTTTTCCATGCGATGGACCAGGACGTGGTGGAACATGTGACATTTCTTCTTGGGATAGATTTTATCTGTCTGTTTTTTGGATGTTGAATACTATTGGTTGGGTTACATTTTATTGGCATTGGAAACACCTTGGGATCTGGCAGGTAAATCTAAATCAATTCAACGAATCGTCTACTTATTTGATAGGTTGGCTGCGTGATTATTTGTGGCTAAATTCTTCGCAACTAATCAACGGGTACAACCCTTTTGGAATAAACAGTTTGTCCGTGTGGGCTTGGATGTTTCTTTTTGGACATTTGGTTTACGCGACCGGGTTCATATTTCTTATCTCCTGGCGTGGTTATTGGCAAGAGTTGATCGAAACTCTAGCATGGGCACATGAACGTACTCCATTGGCAAATTTGATTCGCTGGCGGGATAAACCAGTTGCTTTGTCTATTGTACAAGCACGATTGGTTGGCTTGGTTCATTTTTCTGTGGGCTATGTTTTTACATATGCTGCTTTTTTGATTGCATCTACTTCTAGAAAGTTTGGTTTATTTTAATAAAAAGTCTTAATCTTTTTGTTAATTTTTAGTAAAAGGTCTGCCAAATTTAATTATATAACGTAAAGTATAACATCTTACCAAAAAGAGCATGATCATAATTAAACGTTTGGTTTTTACTGAAAAAGCGACTAAACTTCTTGAACAACACAACAAATATACGTTTGAAGTAGGTTGCTATTTGACAAAAATTCAAATTTGTTGGCTTGTAGAAAAAATGTTTAATGTGCCCGTTCTAAATGTAAACACTTTCCGTCTACCGTTGATAATTAATCAAATAAAAAATTTTTACCGAATACGACGAAAACGTGCAGTAGTTTATCTAGAAAAAAAAAGAAATATCCAAATGACACTCTCTAGAAATGAATCTGTATTATTTTGGGTCTATAAGTCCAGGTATTCGCTATACTACATCCAATGTTTTTAAAAAAGCTATTCGTCACAAATTTAATAAGCATCTGTTTCGATCGAATGTTAACATAGTTAGGCGAAGAGGAAAGATCGTTTGTCGTCATCGTATTGGAAGACATAAACGTTTGTATCGAATAATTGATTTTTGGCGTAATAAAATTTATAAATTGGGCTACGTGTGTTCTATTGAGTATGACCCTAATCGAAACTCTTCGATTGCTCGGATTACTTATTCTGATAAAACACAAAAATATATTTTGGCTCCAAATAGAGTTCATGTAGGAGCAAAAATTATTGCAGGTTTTCAAGTACCAATTGAAAACGGAAATTCGTTGCCGTTGTGGAATATTCCTTTGGGAACAAATGTACATAACGTAGAGTTGTACCCAGGTAGTGGAGGAAAATTGGGTCGTTCGGCTGGAATGCTTATTAATTTGATAGCTCGAGAACAAGGATTCGTTACGCTACGTCTTCCTTCTGGTAAACTTCGCTTGGTTTCTCAGATGTGCTGGAGAACAATTGGACAAGTTAGTAATGTAACGGCTAGGAACATTAAATTGGGAAAGAGGGGACGTATGTTTTGGTTGGGGCGTCGATCTATGGTTCGAGGTAGCGTAATAAATCCAGTAGACCATCCTCATGGAGGCGGTGAGGGGCGTAGATCTATTGGGCATATTCATCCTTGTACCCCATGGGGCAAACCGAGATTGGGTCGAAAAACTCGGCATCTAAAAAAATATAGTAATGCATTTTTTGTTTAAATAAATATGGTTCGTTCGCTAAAAAAGGGTCCTTTTGTGTCTTATAGTCTTTTGAAAAAAGTAAAAAATATATACAATAAAAAACATACAATTTTTACCAAGTCTCGTGAGTCTACAATCATCCCAACCATAATTGGTTACACAATTGCAGTTCATTGCGGAAACGATCACGTTCCAATTTTTATTGTTGACCAAATAGTGGGTCACAAGTTGGGTGAGTTCGTAGCTACTCGCATTTTTTATAAAACAAAAAAATTGAGTAAAAAAAATAAACGGTCAGTGTTTTTATGGGACAAAAAGTTCATCCAATTAGAATTCGTTTGGGCAATATTCGGTATTCGTATTCGCAGTGGTATAGACCAAAAACACTCTATGGTTTTCTTCTCAACGAAGATCGATTCATTCGAGATTCTGTTTTTCGATTCAACTTTATAGAAAATCAAATTACTTCTTTTATCATTTCGCAAATTCATATTGATCGTCGTGAGTCGTCTTCTATTTAAATGGTTCGACTTCGGATTCTCGGTTCGCGACTTGATATTTTTGAAAATTCTAGTACTTTGGAAAGTATTCGGCAAAATTTGATAAGAAAGTGTAAACATTTTCGAGACAATTATTTTCAGTTTGGTAGCAAAACATATTGCATATCTTTTAAATTTAGAAATATTCCGCCAAACAGCTTTCAAAACAAATACCAAAGGCAAATTAAAAATCACGTTTTTAAATGGGACAAAACAGTTTCTCAAAAATTGGATTTTCAGATTTTTGTTCGAGAGTTGAAACATCCTAAAATATCCTCGTATTATTTGGCATCTTTGATTGTTGAAGAACTAGAGAAACGAGCACCGTTTCGGCGCGCTCTACGATTTAGAATAGAGCAGGTAAAAAATGTTCAAAAGATTCAAGGTATTCGAATTCAAGTGTCTGGACGTTTGATAGGAGCAGAAATTGCTCGAACTGAATGGACACGAAAAGGTCAAGTACCTCTACATACTATCTCTGCAAATTTGGATTACTCGTCTAAAGCTGCAAGCACAATTTATGGGTTGTTGGGTGTTAAAGTTTGGATTTTTATAGTATAATGATAGCTTTATTTTTTGTTGTTATTGTTTTATGGTTCATAAAAAATTGTTTCTTGTATGCTCGCACCAAAAAATATAAAATATCGTATTCCACATCAAAGTCGCTTGAATGGTTCTGCATCTTCGGGTAGGTTTGTGTCGTTTGGAAATTATGGGATTCAATCTATTCAACAAGTTTGGTTTACATCTCGACAAATTGAGACTAGCCGTCGGATTTTGATTCGATATGTTCGACGAAACGGAAAACTATGGATTCGTATTTTTCCCGATAAGATTGTTACAAGGCGTCCTGCAGAAACACGCATAGGTTCTTGTAAAGGAAGGTTGAATTATTGGGTTGCCATAATTTGTTCTGGACAAATGCTGTTTGAATTTTCCGGAATTTCTAAACAAGTTGCTCGACAAGCAACACGAATTGTATCTTCGAAACTGCAGTTCAAAGTAAGGTTTATCAAAAAATTTTAATCATGCATTTAATTTTGAAAAAATTTTATGGTTCAACTACAAACATATCTTACGGTAGCAGACAATACTGGAGCGCGTGAGCTGATATGTATTCGTGTTTTGGGAAGTTATTCGGCGAAATTAGGAGACACAATTATGGCTGTTGTAAAAGCATCTTTGCCGAATATGTCTGTTTCTCGATCGGAAGTAGTCCGAGCAGTAGTAGTTCGCACTCGTAAAAGACTTTTTCGATCGGATGGAATTCAGATTCGCTTTAATCAAAATGCAAGGGTCATCCTCAATAAACAAGATAATCCACGTGGAAGCCGGATTTTCGGTCCCGTATCTCGTGAAGTGCGATACAAAAATTTTACAAAGATCATTTCTCTAGCTCCTGAAGTAGTATTATTTTATGAAACAGCGATTGAAAAAAGTTTATCAAAAATTGATTGGTACAAAGTTGAAACACTATCTGAAGTTTTCGAATATTACGAATATTCACCAAATTCCAAAAATAAAAAAAATTGTTATCAATCGAAGGGTAGGTGCACAATCTTTGAAAATGGTAGAAACTTTGCGATTGGAATTGTCTTATATCTCGGGACAAAGTGGTATGATTACTCATTCGCGAAGTTCTGTAGCTGGATTTAAAATTCGCAATAAGGTTCCTGTAGGTATTATAGTAACTCTACGAGGAGAACGAATGTACGCCTTTTTTGATCGTTTGGTAAACCTAAGACTTCCGCGTATTCGAGATTTTCGAGGAGTATCTACACGAAATTTTGATGGAGATGGAAATTTTAATATAGGATTGACCGAACAGCTAATATTTCCCGAAATTTCTTACGAACAAATTAACCAATTGTGCGGTATAGATATTTCTACGGTAATATCTTCTAAAGTAGATCTTCAGAGTAAAGTTTTGCTGATTATATTGGGTATACCTTTTAGAGAGTAATTGAGAATGTTTGTTTTGTAATAAAGAACTCGAGAAATATATTTAAAATCAAAAAGGTAATAAATTTTTTATAATAAATTTTATGCGTGTGCGTTCTTCGGTAAAGAATATTTGTGAGAAATGTCATGTTGTTCGACGACGCAGAAAAATTTTTGTGATTTGTGATAATCCAAAACACAAACAACGACAAGGATCAATAATTTAAAAATTTTTTATTTATGGTACATTTTATAGCTAAAATTGTTTCTCCAACATTTCAAATCAAAAAAGCATATCAAAAAGGTATTGTGCATATCCGAACCACGTATAACAATACTTTGATTACGATTAGATCCAACTTTGGAAAAGTTATTGCATGGAGTTCCAGTGGTATTTGTGGATTTCGCGGAGCTCGAAAAAGAACACCTTTTGCAGCAAAAACAGTAGCAGAAAATGCAGCGAAGAAAACTATGAAGCACGGTATTCAGAAAGTACGAGTATATCTTTTTGGTCCTGGTTTCGGTCGAGAAATAGCAATTCGAAGAATTTGCGAAGGTTTCCATGTAAAAATAATTCGTGATGTCACAGCTCTTCCACATAATGGCTGTCGATCTCCAAAACGACGTCGTGTTTTAATAAAATGGTTTTGAATTCCTATAATTTTTCCAGAAAATCTCTTTCTACCCAAATGACAGAATTTTTTCTTCATTGTCTAGATTCTCGCATCGAAGCAAATGGTGAATGGTATTCGCGTTTTCACCTAGGTCCTTTTATGAGAAGTTCTAGACTTCAAATTGGAACGAGATTGCGCCGCTCTATAATAAATGATCTGAGGTGTACTTCGATTATTGCAATCAAGGTAGACGGAGCACAACATGAATTTTCTCGCTTGTCTGGAGTATATGAAAATCTTTTGGATCTACTATTTCAATTTCGTAAAATAATGATTTATTCTAGCTTTTTGAAACTTGGAGAAACTATTATCATCCCGTTTCTTTTTTTCGGATCTGGTACTTTTTATGCAAAAGATGTTTTGTTGCCAAGCGGAATTCAATGTAGAAACCTAAACACTCCTTTGACTACGATTTCTCCTGGAAAAATAATACGAGGTCATCTGTTGGTTCAGAAAAATACAATTCTCAATAAACTCCAAAAGAGAAACAAACCATTTTTTTTTTATAATAATTGGAACATTCAAAACAAATTCTTTGAAGTAACCTGCAAAAAACATAATATTTATCCTTGGATAAGCACTGGTTATATAAATTATTTTATTAAGCGTGTTGCATTTCGAATCGAATCTATGAAATCTCTACACAAAAAACAAGAACGTTTGATTGTAGAAATCGTTACAGATGGAAATATTTCTCCTCGTGTCGTTTTGCAGGAGTCTAGATTGTGTTTGACTGTAAAATTTATTAAACTTTCTGACAGAGTGCTTCCGGTAACAATTAAAAAGAAACTTCAGAAGCGAAGTTTTTACAACAGATTTTTTAAACACTCTTTTTATGTAAATAATTTGGTGAAAGGTTTTGATCAAAATATAAACGGTTTTGTAAATTTTCGTGAACCGCTCGGTTTCAATTTGCAACAATTGGACATCACATATGCAACTTTTAAAGAACTAAAAAATTTTGGATTTGCTAATCTCGGTCAAATCCTCGAGGTGTTTATTTATGAACCAAATATATTTTCTCCGCTTCTAAAAAAACAGTTGCAACAAACATTTTTTCAATTGGGCATTTCCGTATATTAGTAAATATATATCATATGTTCTAGTATATTTATTTTAAAAATATTAGAATGGTAAATTCTCTTTCTCTTGTAAAATCGGTAGGTCGTCGAAAAATAGCAATCGCAAATGTTACACTCGTTCAAGGATCTGGCTTGGTTTTCGTGAACGATGTGCTCGCGGATGAATTTTTTACAAGTCATCCACATAGAATTTTGCTTGTCCAAAGACCTTTTCGTAGACTAGCGCACCTAATTTTTAATGGGAAAGCTAAAGTTTGTGGTGGAGGATTTTTTAGTCAAGCTAAATGTTTGCAATTGGCTCTGTCTCGTACTCTCTTGGTTATCCAACCTGCTACACGTACATTGTTTGCAGGAAAATATTTTTTGACATGTGATTCTCGAAAAAAAGAACGTCGAAAATACGGCCTAAAAAAATCTCGAAAAGCATCTCAGTTTTCGAAACGTTTACATTCTAAATTTTTGATCTTTCCTATTCTCTGAATGGGGAAAAGCCTCTATAGTCTAGAGGTCAGGACATCTCTTTTTCACGGAGAAAGCAGGGATTCGATTTCCCTTGGGGGTGTTTTCAAATTTTTGAAAACATTCTAGAATCCGCAAGGTCTTTCTCCTTTGATTTAAGTCAAGATTTTGTACTTTATTTTTGATTATAAGTGGATATCTTTTCCAGGTCCGCGGGGATTTAGCTCAGCGGTAGAGCATCGTTTTTGCATAGCGATGGTCAGCGGTTCAACTCCGCTAATCTCCTGCTCCCTGATTTGTTGATATAATGTTCTGCTATTTCTGATGAAATTGACCTTTATCTACGACTTTAATTTTTTGCAAAAATTAAGAATTCAGTTTTCTCTAGGTTTAGCAATCGTTTTTGTACTTGAGTCTTTGCAATTCCTTGCGAAATGGCATTGCTCAGTAGTCTTTTTAACGAGGTATATGATAGTTTATTTGTATCTTTTTTAATATTTTTGCGTTTCTGTTCTCTGTTGTAAGAGGAAATGATGTTTTTTGCCTAGCGCGTTATTTTTAATTCTTGAGCATCTACATTTTTATTGGAGAGTTTGATCGTAGCTCAGTACAAACGCTAGAAATTCACATAACACATGCAAGTCAACTTGTAGTTTAGCAAAGTTTAAGTAAGTGGCGAATTGGTGAGGTAGATGAGAGTCACTGTTAGGTGTATTTAGGAAAACTGATCAAAGATTAGGGAATAACATCAGGAAACTGAAGCTAAGACTCCATAAGTGAATTTAATCGTCAACCGTATTTTTGACCGATGCATAAACTAAGTTCGAATTAACTTTTAAAATAAGTAACAAATGTTAACAAGTAATGATTTAAAATTGATTTGAGAGGATGCTAATCACATTGGTATTGAGATACAGTCCAGACTTTTGCGGAAGGCAGCAGTGAGGAATTTTCCGCAATGGACTTAAAGTTTGACGGAGTGAAATTTTATGTTAGAGGAAAGCTCATGGGTTGTAAATATCTTTTTTAGGTGGAGATATTGTTTAAATTTGACGGTATCCTAAGAATCAGTATCGGCTAACTCTGTGCCAGCAGCCGCGGTAATACAGAGGATGTGAGCGTTGTTCGGATTGATTGGGCGTAAAGCGTTTGTAGGTGACTTTCAAAATTTTTTGTCAAAAATTAAAACTTAACTTGGATTCTGTATTAAAAACTCGGAGGCTTGAAAGAAATTTAAGTGGTAAGAATTTTTAACAGAAAGGTGAAATTTGTAGAGTAGAGGTGGAATACCGGCAGCGAACGTGTGCAACTAGTGAAATTGACACTTAGGAACGACAGTTTAGGAAGCGAAAGGGATTAGATACCCCTGTAGTCTGAACCATAAATGATGGTGATTAAATTTTTATATTTTCCGCTATTTTGTTTTATAGAGTTGAAGCTAACGCGTTAAGTCGCCCGCCTGGGAAGTACGTTCGCAAGAATGAAACTTAAACGAATTGACGGGGGCCTGCACAAGCGGTGGAGCGTGTGGTTTAATTCGATGCAACGCGAAGAACCTTACCAAATCTATTTTCAGGTGGTGCATGGTTATCGTCAGCTCGTGTCGTGAGATGTTAGATTAAGTTCTGCAACGAGCGCAACCCTTGTTTTTTGTTGTTTTATTTATTATGAGATCAAAAAAGACAGTTAGTGAAAATCTTAAGGAAGGTGGGGATGACGTTAAATCAGCATGCCCCTTATGTTTTGGGCTATACACGCGCTACAATGGAAAAATACAATCTTGGCAAAATTAATCTTAGTTCGGATGCTTCTCTGAAACTTGTGAAGCTGAAGTTGGAATCGCTAGTAATCGCTAGTCAGATTTATGGCGGTGAATCTGTTCTCAGGCCTTGTACACACCGCCCGTCACACCATGAGAGTTGATTTTTCTTGAAGAGTAACAATGAAACAAGTCGCAAAATAATTCATCTAGCTTTAGGGAAGTTCCGGCTATTAGGGTGAAGTCGTAACAAGGTAGATGTACTGGAAGGTGCGTCTAGATCTTAGAGTAAAAAATTCCATATTACAATGAGGCTGTTAGCTCAGTGGTTAGAGCACACTCTTGATAAGAGTGAAGTCACTGGTTCAAATCCTGTACGGCCTACATTTGGTTAGTTTTTAGTAAAAGGTCGGCATTTATTTCGTTATATGACGAAAGTTATTTGTGAATGAAGTTTAGTGGTTTTTTTTATAAGGGTACACATTGATAATTTAAATATTTTTATATTTCCATTTCGAACTCATCTTGTGAAATTTATAAAGAGTAATTTCGGGAACTTTTTTAACTAAAATTAAGCCGATTCATAACATTTTAAATGTGAATAATACTTTAACCTATTATACTGTGATTTAATATATATATATATTTGTGTTCGAATTTTTATGTGAGATTTTGACGAGATCTTTATGTGGTTGTAGGTTGTGGAAAATAAATAGGAATATTTTAAGGGGCGTGTTACCAACGTTAATTTTTGAATGTAAGGTATAAATTTATATTCAAGGATTTCTCATTTTGAAAGAAAGAGTGTGAAGTTGTTACTTGGTTAAACTTCTTAGTTTACTTTTAGAAAATAGTTGTATATAAATGAGCGTTTTATTATTCTTGAATTTATTTAACGCTCAAAGATCTTCTCAGATCTAAAAATGTATTAATTTTCCTATTTAAAAACAGTTTTTTAATTATTCACGGATTAATTACAACTTAGAAAACTGAAACATCTTAGTATCTTTAGGAAAGGAAAGCAAGTGCGATTTTTTATGTAGAGGCGAGCGAAATTAAAACAATTTTAATTTCATTAAAAACTATTTGAAAAAGAAAGAACTTGGTTTTGTGTTATTTTTCTGTAGCGTAACCTTTTTGAATCTGGTGTTAGAATAAGAGAAAACCCGATACTTTGTAACAAGAATATCTTATTTAAGAATTATGTCACAAGTATGATGATCCACGTGGACAAACATAACAATCACTAGGACCCGTAGAAGTTTATTTTTTTCTTGCTAGTAAAATTAAGTATTTTTCATCACTTATAGAGAAGCAGTACTGTGAAAGAACGGTGAAAAAGATTCTTGAAAGGGTAAAAATTTCTGAAAAGATTATAAAACTATTTTCTTTGGTAAAATTGTATTATGTGAAAAGACTTTGTTATGAGATTACGTTCATTTTGAAGAATGAGAAAGCGAGTTTTATAAAAGGTGAGGTTAACTAGAACGAAACGGGGAACCTTGTGAAATCATGTATTATTTTAAAGAATACTTTTACAGCAACATGCTTCCAAGAAGTGGAATGTTGTTGTATCTCTTCTTAGAATTCTGCTTGTAAGAATTTCATCTATCAGAGATTTTGATTTTTTGTATAATAAAAAACTTTTTTTAAATGTCCCGAACTCAATGTGATCTAACCTTCTTCAAAATGAGTCATCGTTAATAGGATGGGGACGTTTGAACTGACTAGTGTTGAAATATTAGCGGATGAGAGATGGATAGCGGAGTAATCCCAATCGAACTTGGAGCTAGCTGGTTTTCTTCGAAATGTGTTGAGGCGCAGCAAATTAAAGGGAAGGGGTAAAGCACTGTTTTTACACGGGTTATGAAAGTTATACCAAGTCATAGCAAACTAAGAATACTAATCAAATTTGAAATGAGTGAGACGGTGAGGGATAAGTTTTGTAGTCAAAAGAGAAACAGCTTAGAGTGTGAGTTAAGGAGCTTAAAATATAGTTAAATGGGAAAGGAGGTTTGAATGCAGAGACGACTAGAAGATTTGCTTAGAAGCAGCCCTAAACTAATTTTTATATATTGATTTCACCTTTAAAGAGTACGTAATAGATCATTTGTAGATAAAAATATAGGTTATTTTATTTTTTCTTAGATAAAATGATTTTGCGTTTTTACACCAAAAATGTTAAGGACTAGCTATAATCCGAAATTTCAGTTTTTCATAAAATTATTTGAAAAAGATAAAAGATAACATTATACGATGTTTTATGTTGTGTGTTTATGTTCATATATAAAGGTGAGACTGTTAACTTAAGTAATGAAATTGTGGTGATAATCTTTGTCCCCAAAAGTTTAAGAGTTTTTTTACGCGGTTTGTTCAAAAAGAGGTAGTCAGAATTTAAAGTGAATTTCAAAGTGGGTATAGTAGATGGATGAATAGTGTTAATCTAATTCCTTGAAAAGGTATTTTTATATGAGTGGTGAAAAAAGGAATGATTAAATTAGTTTGTTTAATAAGATAGAAATTTTAGTTAATCTTGACAATCGATACAATCTTATTTTGTTTTAGATAGATTGTGTGACGTTGATGAAATTTTGGTTTTTCTAGAAAAGTTTTTTAAAATTGTTATGTGTAACTTATAAGCAAGTCTGTATTTAAAACCGACACAGGTAAAATTAGGTAGAATATACTAAGGGGTATGAAATAATTTTCTTTAAGGAACTCGGCAAATTAACTTTATAACTTAGGGATACAAAGTGCCAAAATATTGCTTGAGGTTTTGTTAACAGATTCAGACGACTGTTTACCAAAAACACAGGTTTCCGCAAAATTTTAAGATAAAGTATGGAAGCTGACGCCTGCCCAGTACTAGAAAGTGAATAAAACTGATGAGTGATTAAGTCAATTTTTGAATCCTTGGTGAACGGCGGCCGTAACTATGACGGTCCTAAGATAGCAAAATTCCTTGCCAGGTAAGTTCTGGCCTGCACGAAAGGCGTAACGATCGGAATATTGTCTCAGAGAAAAGTTTTGTGAAATAGAAAAATCTGTGAAGATCCAAATTTCTTACACTTGGACATAAAGACCCTATGAAGCTTAACTATGGTTTGGGATTGGGTTTGAATTATATTTGTGCAGTATAAGTGGGAGATGTTTAGCGTATATTGTTTAATGAGATACCACTCTAATGTAATTAAAACACTAAATACTTTCTTTGATAAAAACTTTTATGGGTATTGTTTTATATGGGTAGTTTGACTGGGGCGGTCACCTCCTAAAAAGTAACGGAGGCGTACTAAAGTTTTTTCAGGTTGGACAGAAATCAGTTGTAGAATGTAAAGATAAAAAAAGGCTTGATTGTGAGAGATTTACATATTAATCAGGTGCGAGAGCGGGTCTTAGTGATCCAATGATAAACTGTGTGGAGAGGTCATTGCTCAACGGATAAAAGTTACTCTAGGGATAACAGGCTAATCTTTTTCAAGAGTTCATATCGACAAAAAGGTTTGGCACCTCGATGTCGGCTCGTCGCAACCTGGCGCGGTAGTACGTGACAAAGGTTGGGCTGTTCGCCCATGAAAGCGGCACGTGAGCTGGGTTCAGAACGTCGTGAGACAGTTCGGTCCATATCTAGTGAGAGTTTTGTTATGTGATATTGAAGAGATTTTTTCCTTGTACGAGAGGACCGGATCGAATTTGTCGTGGTGTGCCAGTTCTTTTTCAGGAAAACGTTGGGTAGCTGTGCGTAGTCTAGATAATTGCTGAAAGCATATTAAGTAAGAAGCTGTTTTTGAAAAAATATTAAAGTGGAGGATTGTTGTACTAAGTAAAACTATGGGGAGATAAGCCAATTGGGAGGAGATATATCTTTGGAATTTAAAAACTGCACAGTTAAACTTTTCTTTTGTTTTTTATTTTTCTCTAATCGAAAATGATAAATTTCGATTAGAGAAAAATAAAGATGTTCGATTCTTTTTTACGACAAAACTATTACATTCTAATGTAAATAATGTCTTTTATGTCTTTTTACACAATATTATTATGACGATTTCGATCAACAAAATTAAAGAGCGTCGAGGATCGTTTGATCGTTTGGACGATTGGCTTCGCCGCGATCGGTTTGTTTTTGTAGGGTGGTCGGGTCTTTTGCTATTTCCTACCAGATATCTAGCTTTGGGGGGATGGCTTACAGGTACCACTTTTGTAACTTCTTGGTATACGCATGGACTAGCAACGTCTTATCTTGAAGGGTGTAATTTTCTAACGGCAGCCGTTTCGACGCCTGCTAATAGCATAGGACATTCGTTGATGTTGTTGTGGGGTCCTGAAGCAATGGGAGATTTGTCGCGATGGTTTCAACTTGGTGGCCTTTGGACATTTATCGCGCTGCACGGTTCCTTTGGCTTGATTGGTTTCATACTTCGTCAGTTTGAGATTGCACGGTCGGTCCGTCTTCGTCCTTATAATGCCATCGCATTCTCTGCACCGATTTCGGTTTTTGTATCGGTGTTTCTGATTTATCCTTTGGGGCAATCCGGTTGGTTTTTTGCACCTAGTTTTGGAGTTGCCGCTATTTTTCGTTTTATTTTGTTTTTCCAAGGATTTCATAATTGGACATTGAACCCGTTTCACATAATGGGAGTTGCCGGTGTTCTTGGAGCAAGATTGCTTTGCGCTATTCACGGAGCTACGGTAGAAAATACACTCTTTGAAGATGGGGATGGTGCAAACACATTCCGTGCATTTAATCCAACTCAAGCAGAAGAAACTTACTCTATGGTGACCGCAAACCGTTTTTGGTCGCAAATTTTTGGAGTTGCTTTTTCGAATAAGCGATGGCTGCATTTCTTTATGCTGTTTGTTCCTGTTACAGGACTTTGGATAAGTGCAATTGGTGTTGTAGGTTTGGCCTTGAATCTACGAGCGTATGACTTTGTATCGCAAGAGGTTCGTGCGGCTGAAGATCCCGAATTTGAAACTTTCTATACAAAAAATATTCTACTGAACGAGGGTATTCGAGCTTGGATGGCTGCTCAAGATCAACCACATGAGAATCTAATTTTTCCTGAAGAAGTTTTGCCTCGTGGAAACGCTCTTTAACAACAAACTTTCGATTGGTGGACAAACTCAAGAATCTACGGGTTTTGCATGGTGGGCAGGAAATGCACGGCTTATCAATCTCTCTGGAAAACTTTTGGGAGCGCATGTTGCACATGCAGGGCTAATTGTCTTTTGGGCTGGTTCTATGAATTTGTTTGAAGTTTCGCATTTCATTCCAGAAAAACCTATATATGAACAAGGACTTATTCTCCTTCCTCACCTCGCTAGATTGGGTTATGGTGTGGGACCTAATGGAGAAGTGCTAGATATTTTTCCTTACTTTATTTCGGGAGTACTTCACCTAATTTCCTCTGCTGTTCTTGGATTCGGAGGGGTGTATCACGCTTTGGTTGGTCCAGAAACTTTGGAAGAATCTTACCCGTTTTTTGGATATGTATGGAAAGATAAAAATAAAATGACGACTATTCTGGGTATCCATCTTATTCTTTTGGGAATTGGATGTTGGCTTCTTGTCTGGAAAGCGATATATTTTGGAGGTGTTTATGACACTTGGGCTCCAGGTGGTGGAGACATTCGCCTCGTTACTAAGCCAACGCTTGCACCAAGAGTAGTTTTTGGATATCTTCTAAAATCTCCTTTTGGAGGTGATGGATGGATTGTCTCCGTAGATAATCTAGAAGATCTTGTAGGTGGTCATATTTGGATTGGAACACTTGAAATTCTGGGCGGACTTTGGCATATCTTTACTAAACCTTGGGCTTGGGCTCGTCGAGCCTTTGTTTGGTCCGGAGAGGCCTATTTGTCGTACAGTCTGGGTGCCATTTCGGTAATGGGTTTCACTGCTTGTTGTATGTCTTGGTTTAACAATACTGCATATCCTAGTGAATTTTATGGTCCTACAGGTCCTGAAGCTTCTCAGTCGCAAACATTTACATTTCTTGTACGTGATCAACGATTGGGAGCAAGTATTGCTTCGGCTCAAGGTCCTACAGGATTGGGTAAATATCTTATGCGATCTCCAACAGGAGAAATTATCTTTGGGGGTGAAACAATACGTTTTTGGGATTTTCGTGGGCCATGGTTGGAGCCTCTTCGTAGACCAAATGGTCTAGATCTTAATAAATTGAAAAACGATATTCAACCTTGGCAAGAGCGACGTTCTGCTGAATATATAACACATGCTCCACTTGGTTCGCTGAACTCGGTTGGTGGTGTAGCGACGGAAATCAATGCAGTAAACTTTGTATCTCCTCGTAGTTGGCTTGCTTGTTCTCATTTCTGTCTAAGATTTTTCTTTTTTGTAGGACATCTTTGGCATGCAGGACGAGCGCGTGCATCTGCAGGTGGATTCGAAAAAGGTCTTGATCGAGAGACAGAACCTGTTTTGTCTATACGTCCACTAGATTTATAAAAGTACAAATTTGACAATGAATGTAAATATAACATGTTTGATGAATAATATTGTTGATTAGTGTCATAGAAATTATAAGTTCGGTCTTTTTTAAATTTACGTTTTTGTACTGAAATAGTTTATATCTTTGTTCTTCACTGAACTATTAAATTTCAGTAAGAATAATGCTTTTTAGGGGAGTTTTTGTATAATAAAATCATAGGTATACATAAAATTAATATACGCAGATGTAACCAGTTGAAGTTCATCTGAGGGAAAATAAAAGCGACCCCTAGTTTGTTACTAACAAACTCATACATTCTGTAGGGGCGTAGAAATGATGGAATGGAGCTACCGAAAAGTCAGATTTAAATAGGCTTATATACCAGATAGAATCAATATAGCGAAATACGATTTCATAAAGATATCTAAATTGGTACGAAAAGGCAAATATAGTTTTTCGCCAATGCACCATATCTATGTTCACAAAAAAATTTAGACATACAAGGCGACATAGATTTAAGAAAAATAGTGGCGGAAATCACATGCAATGATTTCCATCAGGCTAACTAGCTTGTTCTTATTTCTGTCGAGGATTTTTCTTTTTTGTAGGACATCTTTGGCATGCAAGATGATCTTTGTTATCTGTAAATGAATTCAAAAAAGGTTTTGATTGGGAGATAGGAACGCTAATTAGATTTAAAATAATACAAACGAAATAATTTATAAAAAACTATGTAACTATAAAGTTCATACTAATTCGAATTTTATTTGTAAGGTTTTGAATGTAAGTAATACGTTACGATGTTTTAACTTCTGTTTCTAAAAAATTCTTTAATAATATCAATGAGTAAAGTATACACTTGGTTTCAAGATCGTCTAGAAATCCAATCGATTGCAGATGATGTTACTAGCAAATATGTTCCACCGCATGTAAATATTTTTTATTGTATTGGAGGAATTACTTTTACGTGCTTCCTTGTGCAAATTGCAACGGGCTTTGCGATAACTTTTTATTATCGCCCTAGCGTTATAGATGCATTTTTGTCGGTTCAGTACCTTATGAGTGAAGTTAATTTTGGCTGGTTGATTCGATCCATTCATCGATGGTCTGCTTCCATGATGGTGTTGATGATAATCCTTCATATTTTTCGTGTCTATTTGACAGGTGGGTTTAAAAAACCACGAGAACTTACTTGGGTAACCGGCGTCATTATGGCCGTATGTACTGTTTCTTTTGGAGTTACTGGATACTCGCTTCCGTGGGATCAGGTGGGCTATTGGGCAGTTAAAATTGTAACAGGGGTTCCTGATTCTATTCCGGTAGTAGGTCCAACACTCGTATGTCTTCTGCGAGGAGGAGTAGGAGTGGGACAAGCCACGTTGACTCGATTCTACAGCCTACATACATTCGTACTGCCACTTTTGACAACGATTTTTATATTGATTCATTTTCTTATAATTCGAAAGCAAGGTATTTCGGGACCACTTTAAGATTAATTTTTGTACTTTTATTTTTTATCTTCCTAAATCTACATATTCTTATGGCTGTGATTAAAAAGCCTGATCTTAAAAATCCAATTCTTCTTTCGAAACTAGCTAAAGGAATGGGACACAATTACTATGGAGAACGTTTGCAATTTAATTATTTTTGTGGTTGTAAACTGTAGATTTTCTACGGGATGCCCGTTGTACTCTTATGTAACGGTATATCATCCAAGGGCTGTTAGGGCAAGAAAGTTGCAACGGTCAAAATCTTGGATAAAAGCAAATCTCGTACTTTTCGATTACTAAGTATAGGTGGATTTGTCAGATATCAATTTGATAAGGTCACGTTAAGAAACTTGATACATCAGTTTTTCTTCAATAGGGGATTTTTGCTTTGTCAATTGTTGATTAGTAAAAAATCCATTTTATTCAGATTGGTTCACATCTGAGTAAAAGAGTAATGGATTATCAATCAACTTTGTTTGTATTTGATGCAAGGTACCTAAATCAAAACCTTTCCGTAAAAATAAGAACTTTGGATGGGCTTAGGATTGGTCACGGAAGGGCAGTAGTAGTTTTTCGCGAAGTGTTTTAAACTCAAAATATAATGTTTTCTATCGATCATTACCTTGTCAAATGAGATTTGTGTAGGTTTATTTAGCATCAGAGGTTTGAGAAAAAAGCTGTTTGCTGTGAAAGTAGCAAGAGCAGTTTTATAGTGAGAAGGAATTTTGTCTTAATTTCAGTTAAGGAAAATCTAGCTTAACTTCCCGGCATGGCCAAATGATCTGCTTTATATTTTTCCTGTTGTAATCTTGGGAACTTTTGCCTGCGTAATCGGTTTGGCAGTTATAGATCCAGTCATAATCGGAGAACCAGCAAATCCTTTCGCAACTCCTCTAGAAATTCTTCCTGAATGGTATTTTTATCCAACTTTTCAACTTCTTCGAACAGTTCCTAATAAACTTTTGGGAGTCCTACTAATAGCAGCGGTTCCAATAGGTTTGTTGACTGTACCGTTTATCGAAAGCATCAATAGAGCACAAAATCCTTTGCGTCGTCCTGTCGCTATAACATTTTTCTTCATTGGTACATTTTCTGCGATTTGGTTGGGGATCGGTGCAACCTTGCCTATTAACATTTCCCTTACACTGGGATTTTTTTTATCTGGAAACAAATTAATAAGACGCTTTCTTAGTTCAAAAACAGTTTAGGATAAGATTAAGATTCAATATACCTTTTGGGACAGGTTTATCTAATGCATGGAACATGTAATTTTAATGATTAGTAATTCTAATTTCACGTATGAAACTATAGCCATTACTACTTAGAAGGAACTAAAGAAATTATTGAAAATTCTCTTCTGTAAACAATTGCTATAAACTTAATAACTCTTTAATCAGTTTTTAGATTTACATAAAAATTTTTAATCTTATGCATACGAACCGATTCTTTCAAAATTTTTGGACAAATTTGCATGTAAATCTACGAAATTTTGAAATTCAGCTTCAAAAAACTCCTAATTTTTTTGAATTTCAACAAGAAAGCTTTTTTTATTTTATAAAAGTGGAACTACAAATGGAATTGGAACGAAAAAAAATTTGGTTTCAAACATCTAGGTTTGATTGGACATTTAATCCTGAAAACGTGTGTTTTGAAATTCCAATCCAAAGTTATCAAGAAACAATTCGACGTAAACATAGTTACAGAAGACGTATTTTTATACCAAGGCTGTTGTATTATCGTAATACAAAAAAAATTCGTTTTTATTGGAGCGTTTTTGGTAATCTTCCTGTGCTAACAAAACAAGGACATTTTCTAATTAATGGTTCTCCACGCGTTTGTATTACACAAATGCTTCGCGGTTCTGGTGTGTACACAAGTAGAAAGATAAATAGAAATCAAAACGTGGTATTTTATATTGATTTCGTTCCTAAGCAAGGAAGATGGGTACGTATAGAAAAAGATTTTACAAATTTGGTTTGGTTTTGTATACAAAAAGAACCACGTATAACAATACAATCTATTTTTCATAGGATTGATTTGAAAGACTATTTTATTACTATGTTTCCAGAAAAAAAAACAAAAAACATACTGAGAAATAAAAATTTGAAATTTTATAAAAAACAAACTAAACGTTATACTCGTACATTTTTGACTTCGATTTCCAATCAATTTCAAGACAATAAAACAAGAATCTTGCGTACTGTTCAGAAATTTTTGGATCACCAAATCTATGATATAGGATGCACAGGCCGAAAACAAATAAATAAACGTTTTAATCAAAAAATACCTATATTTATTCGCTGTCTTATACCTACTGATTTTATCAGAGCAGTATTTGAATTGAATAAATTGAATAATAGAACAACTGTAACACGTTTTGATGATTTTGATAGTTTGAGAATGCGTCGAATTTGTCCAGTAGGTGTACTCCTACAACGAGAAATAAATCAAATAGTTCTACAGATAGAACCTGTTCTATATAATCGATGGAACAAATTTTCTTATGGTTCGAAATTCACAGAAACCGAATTTTTTAATTATAGAGTTCATCGATTTGTGACAGAAAATCCATTGTTTCAATTTGCAGATCAGGTAAATCCTCTAACAAACATTACACAAAAACGACGTTTGACAGGTTTTGGAAATGGTGGTTTGAAAAGATCGACTAGAAACAAAAAAGTTCGAAATATTCATTCGAGTCATTTTGGACGAATTTGTCCTATTGAAACCCCAGATGGATTTAGAGCAGGTATAGTAAATTCTCCGACTATAAACAGACAGATTAATGAAGATAATCTCCTGCAATCTATATACATTCTAAAAAAACACGGTTGGATACACAATACTATGGAAAAAATAAGACTAAAACCTTTGATGTTTCTTTGGATAGTTAGAAAAAAAACGAACTGGATAACACGGCTTTCGAGAGATTTGATTGGAGATATATTGAGTAAATTTCAAAGAAATATATGTTTGACAAGTATTCAAACAGATTTGAATAATTTTTATTTGATTTTTCCGCATTGTATGAAAATGGTAAGTTCTAGGCCAGAACAAACATTTGCTCTCAGACCTAATTTGATTCCTTTTATACAAAATAATGATGGTAATCGTGTTTTGATAAGAGCAAGCATACTACGACAATCGCTTTCGACAATAAAATTGTCGTCGCCCCGTATTTCTTCGAGTATAGAAATATTTATTATATACAACGGTGATCAAAATTTGTATGTATATTGGCCAGGGGTTGTAATATTTATGGATGCAACAAAAGTAATGATTCAGAGTGAAATTTTTAAGACTTTTATAACTCATTTTCATCAAAATAAAAAACAATCTGTTCATAACAATCGAAGCACAAGTATTTTGTCCTATTTTATTTTTCTCCAAAATGGATCGTCTTCTTCTCGATTTTGCTTGCTTGCGTATTTGTTCGGTTCTCTTTTTCAGACAAATCAATCTACTCTTTCTCAACAATATCCATGTGTAAAAAAAAGTAAATGGATTCAAACAGGAGATCTATTGAGTGAAGGAAAGGCAAGTGTATTTGGTTATTTTGCAGTGGGACAGAATTTGTTTATTAGGTATATACCTTGGGATGGTCTAAACTTTGAAGATGGAGTAGTGGCAACCGAACAATTGGTAATTAAAGAAACCTTTACTAGTATGCATATTGAAAAATGGAATGTAGATTTGAGTGATAAAAAACCGATATTTATACTACACATAAATCAACCAATCAAACAAGAAACTTCGTGTATTACTACAAATAAAACGTCTTTTAATGTTGAAATCCAAAATATAAAAATATTCGCCTACAAAAAGAAAAAAACAAAAAATTTTAAAGAAACAAAATGCGGTTTGATAAAAACTTTTATCACATCTTTTATCAATTTTCCTCATAAAAAGCGCCATAACTTGTTTTCTATCGAAAAATTGTTTTGGATAAGAAACGTTGAAATTCAAAAACTGTTTTTTACAGATAAAAACATTTCTACAAGCAACGCACAGAAAAAAAAGACTAACCTATTCTTTCATTATTTTGAAACACTAGATACATTTGGGTTTATTCGTACAGGTATCGTTGTAGTGCCTTCTCAGATTTTGATTTTGCGAGTGCGAAAATTTAAGAAATCTTCGATTACAAATTATGAGCGCTTGGTATTGGATACTTTTAAGATAAAAATATCTCACTTTACCATTATGGATGCTTCTCTTTTTATACCTTTTGGATTGATGGGTCGTATTCTAAACGTTAAAAGATTTTCGTCTTCTAAATTGATCTTTGCTAAAAAAGCAATAAAAAAAGAAATTCTAAATTGGAATTCTTTTATTACAGGAAATCAAAAAATAAATTTGATTCAAAATAGCCGGCAAAAGGACTTTTTTTATCAAAGTTGTTCTCAATTCATTTACAACAATTCCTTTAAAAATATTATTAAGAAAAAAACATTCAGTTATATAAATTTTTGTAATAAAATTACGGATTTGTATCATAAAAGATTGTTGTCGAAAAATTTTAACTTTTTTTTTCTAAAACAAAATCTTAACAAGAATCATACATTTGACATAATTTATCACTTTGTTCGAGTTTATATTGTACTTGCACTTACACATCGTATACAAATTGGCGATAAGTTGGCAGGACGCCATGGAAATAAAGGAATTCTCTCTCGCTTGGTTCCTTCCTCGGAAATACCATTTTTGCCAAATGGTATTTCGTTGGATATAATTTTGAACCCATTGGGCATTCCCTCGCGAATAAACATTGGACAAATATACGAGACACTACTAGGACTATCTAGATTTTATTCTGGTGAACAATATTTGTTTCCTAGATTTGATATACGAAAGAACAATTATATAGTCTCTCGATGTCTTGTTTTGGAGAAACTTTGTATAGTGAATATAAAAATTAGCTGTAATTGGATTTTCGATCCTAAAAATCCAGGAAAATATTTTTTTATAGATGGTCGAACATGCGAATTTTTTGAAAAATCTATCACTGCTGGAGAATTTTATGTTTTGAAGTTGGTTCATATAGTCGAAAAGAAAATACATGTTCGAAGAATTGGTCCTTATTCTCTAGTGACTCAGCAACCTGTGCGTGGACGAGCTCGTATAGGAGGACAGCGAATTGGTGAAATAGAAGTATGGGCACTCGAAAGAAGAGGTGCATCGCATATTTTGCAGGAAATGTTGACGATAAAATCGGATGATGTTCTCAATCGAGGATTTAAATTGCTGAAATTTTTGAGGTCTAACAAAAACATAATTTCTGGGACGCCGGAGGCATTTCACGTTTTGTCTTTCGAATTGAAAGCAGTTTCTACATTTTTTTCTTATCATTATAGTTATAACTAAATTCTTGCTTAATTTAGTTATAACTATATTAGGATTTAACTAAATCTATGAAAATGGCTTTTTTCAATTTTCTTAAATGCTCGACTTCTAGAGACACATTGTATGAAAAAAAATATCTCTTGGCGCGTAATCTTTAAAAAAGACACAGAAAATATAAACATTTTAAAAAAGTACTTTTATTTTTAAAGTGTTTATATTTGTGAATCATGTAATATTGTGTTAAATATATTTCATGTAAAGTTCGTCGTAACCAAGAGCTTAAGACACTTCCTTTTTTGAAAAAGTTGGGATTCAATCTCCTTTGGGGGTGTTGTTTAAAATTGAAAAACATCTTGCGATATAGTCAAATGGTATGACAAAAGATTGCAAATCTTTTATTTCCAGTTCGAATCTGGGTGTCGCGTTTTTCAAAATATAGACGCTTTTGAAAATTTTCATATTGTTTTTATTGAACAACCATTTTTATGCTCTATTTTAGTGTAACTACATACATTAATAAATATGAAAGACATAGAATTATAATGAAAAGTCAATAAGGATGGATTGATTTATTAAGGAAAGTAAAAAAAAATTTTTGATTTTTTAGAAAAATTCGTTATAAAAACTATGAGTTTCTTGTGTATATCTGTTGTGGTTGCCTATGATTCTTATTTTTCTCTTTTGAAGAATCAAAATTTAATATTTTAGATTAATCATAATCTATTTGTCTTCACCCATTTGGGATTCTTTCAAATATTTATCAATCAAATCATAAAATCTCTCTAAAACCTATTACTTCTTTTTCATGTGAACAAACAATTTCGAAACTATAAAGTGTATGGTATTCAATTATCAATCTTTTACAAAATTCTTACTTTTTAAAGGATTCAACATTGTTTGATCAATTATTCTAAGCACTTAATTAATTCAAAAAATTTGAACTATGAAAATATTCAATATAAAACGATTTGTCGTAATATAAATAAAATTATTATTTAATTTTTTATTTTTATAAAAGCACGAAAAAATCGCAAGCTTATAAATTACACATACTCAATTTAGTACGCATAATTTATAAAGCTCATAGATTATTAAATTAATAAAATTGAAATTCAGAACCGTTTTTTTACAGAATTAACATATATTAAACATTATTTTAAGCCAAATCAAGAGGAAAGTTATGTGCATTACGCTCATGCATTACTTCCATTCCCAAGTTTGCACGATTAATAATATCCGCCCAAGTGTTAATTACACGACCTTGCGAATCTACAACGGATTGGTTAAAGTTGAATCCATTCAAATTAAACGCCATTGTAGATAGTCCAAGAGATGTGAACCAGATTCCGATAACAGGCCAAGCTGCCAAGAAGAAGTGTAGAGAACGAGAATTATTAAAAGAAGCATATTGAAAAATTAGACGACCAAAGTAACCATGTGCAGCTACGATGTTATATGTTTCTTCTTCTTGACCGAATCGATAACCAGCATTTGCGGACTCATTTTCAGTTGTTTCACGAATCAACGAAGATGTTACAAGAGAACCGTGCATTGCGGAGAACAAAGATCCTCCAAAAACACCAGCAACACCAAGCATATGGAAAGGGTGCATTAGGATATTATGCTCAGCTTGAAATACAATCATAAAGTTGAAAGTACCAGAAATACCTAGAGGCATTCCATCAGAGAAAGACCCTTGACCAATAGGGTAAATCAAGAATACAGCAGTTGCTGCAGCTACAGGTGCAGAATAAGCAACAGCAATCCAAGGACGCATTCCCAAACGAAACGAAAGCTCCCACTCACGTCCCATATAACAAGCAACACCTAGAAGAAAATGACAAACGATTAGTTGGTAAGGTCCACCATTATATAGCCACTCGTCAACAGATGCAGTTTCCCAGATAGGATAAAAATGTAGTCCAATAGCATTAGACGTAGGAATTACGGCTCCCGAAATGATGTTGTTTCCATACATCAAACTTCCGGAAACAGGCTCACGGATACCATCGATATCTACAGGAGGAGCTGCGATGAAAGCGATAATAAAAACGCTTGTTGCTGTAAGAAGAGTTGGGATCATTACAAGTAGAAGTAAAAATAAAAATGATTTTAATTGTTCATTTTAAAATTCAATGTTAAATTACCCTCAAAACTTCACATGAACCTTTTAGTTCATGAAGCTTGCTGCACAAGAAGAGTTTTTGTAAAAATTAAGACAGAATAAACTCTAGCGACTTAAATAATTATTCATATAGGCTAGATGACTTCGCTATGCTACTATGCATCTTCCGTTCGTATAAAACTTTATTCCTTAACGAATCTCGTAGTTCCAAGACATTGTTTATTTCTGGGTTAGATTCCTGCGTCCTATAAATATTTTTTAGACAGTTGCCAAGAAAATACTCTCTCGGTAGGGAAGAAAGTTCACGATTAAAATAAAAAAGGAGTGTAGAACAGGTTCATAAACTTAATCATGCCAGATGAAGATTATAGGGCTGATATCAACTATAGAAACTCAAAACCCTTTCCTTTCAGCTTCATACGAAACGTTTTTGTTTTCATATGTGAAAGTTAATTTAATACAAAGAACAACTCAGCATATTTAAAGTAAAATGACAACGAAAAAGATCAACGACACACCACCGAACCATCCAATATACAAACGGTTTTCAGTACTTGTAATCCAACTACAAAATTTGTTCCACAAAGAAGTGGACTCACGACGTTCTAGAATAGCAGTCATAAAATTAAGTATATAATAAAATCACAAACATTTTTGTCTGTTGCGTAATTATAATTTAGTTTGCGTCATTTATTTATCTTGTTTTTTTTAGTGTAAATAATAACTTTAAAAATTTTATTATTTGTTAACAATCAGTTTATTTTTAATCTAATTTTATATTTTGGTATATTTTTATCTTATGTAAAAGTAAAAATTTACTGTAAAATTTTTATCGTAGTAAATTTTTACTACAAAACAGTATCTCTAAAACAATGAATGAAATTAAATTGGACATATTGTATATTTATGTTACTTACTAAATAATTGTTTTTACCAACTAGATTTTGTTATACCCGGAATTATGTTTTGGTTCACCAATTCTCGAACGAAGTGACGAGATAGTCCGAAATTTCGGTAATAACCACGAGAACGGCCAGACATCTGACAACGATTATTAATGCATGTTTGTGTTCTAAAACGAGTAAGTTTTTGCAGTTCTCTATTGATTTTGTATCGTTCTATCAAAATATTTCTTTTATTAAATGCTTCTATATATTTGCATCGTAGAAAATAATATTTCTGAAAAAATTTTCGCCGTATATATTCTCGTTCAGTTAGCGCTTTTTTCGACATAATATAAAAAATAATTTACAAAAATCTCAAAGGAACTCGAATCCCTGTTCACACAAAATCAAGATTTTGATATCTTAGCCTTTAGACGATGAGAATGGTCCTTGTTATTAGTTTTATTAAACGAAAATGAATAATAAGTTTATTACACAATCTAAATTTTAAATAGGAGAGACCTATAGAACGTGTAGTTTCAAATCCCAAATAAACTCGAATACTTAGAAAGTCTGTTGGACATGCAGATTCGCATCGTTTACATCCTACGCAATCTTCTGTACGGGGCGCCGAAGCGATTTGTTTAGATTTACATCCATTCCAAGGAACTATTTCAAGAACATCCGTTGGACACGCACGTACACATTGCGTACATCCGATACAAGTATGATAAATTTTTACAGTATGCGACATAAATTTTTGATAAATTAGTTAATAAATCAGTTCATTTGTCCACCACAATAGAAGAGGTTGTTGAACAGGTTTTGTCTTCTTCAAATTATAGTTTGGTATTTTTTTATACTTTTTTTGGGGTTTTGCTCGAAAAAGGTGTGCATTGATTCCGATAGGAATAGAACTACCAAATATGACGTTTTCTTTTAGTCCAGTTAGATCTTCCTGTGTGCAGAACAATGCTGCTTTTCTCAGAACACGCGAGGATTTTTGGAAACTTGCTGCCGACAAAAAACCGGATTTTTTCAGAGAACTTTTTGTAAGTCCTATCAAAAGAGGTTTATAGAGGAAAATAGGTTTTTTTTTCTTCAAAAACTCTCTACTTCGCCAATTTTTCAACGTATTGTTCCAGTTGATTCTTTCCATCTCTTCTAGAAAGAAAGTTTTTCGTGTTAGTCTATACGAAAAAGAAACACTGTTTTTTTGTTTATAGCGTACTCTAAATAGAAGTTGAACAAAAGCTATTGTATGAACAACAAGTTCGAGGTGTTTCATGTTAATCAAAATTTTGTTTTTATAATAAATTCGTTGAATTCTGTCAATAATGATTCGTTGTACAAAATGCAATATTTTTCGTGTCGCTATTCTATTCGATTTATTGTTTTGTATAAAAAACTGATAAAGCGCTGTAACAATTATCTTCAGTCCCGTCCGTGTTCGAATTTCAAGCAAAGCTTCAATTTGAGGGATTCTAGACGTAATATCTTGCGCTTGTGCTATTCGATTCGAAATTGTAATAATAATTTTTTGAGTTGGAACCATCGAATTAGTTAGCCAAGGAAAAAATATATCTGGTTTCAAACGAATACGTATTCCTTTACGAAAGAACAGTGTATTTTGATCAAATCTCATTGTCTTTCTTAGTTCAACAAGTCCAAATTTTCCTATTATATTTTTAGGTGCGTTTCTCCAAGATCTTAGAAATATTGGTTTTCTCGAAGAAAGATAAATGTAAATTTGCATTATTCGTTCAAGCATGGTAAACAATTCCTTTAGAGTGAAGTTTTTAAATCTTTCTTTTTCTTTCCTATAAAATTGGAAAATAATTTTATTTTGCTTTAGTTTGAGTTTGTGTTTTTTTAGAGGAACTTTGATAAACTCGAGAATATAAATATTTCTTGTTTTTCGAAAAAAATAACTTTGAATAAAAACATATATATTCTTAAAACATATACTTTTTTGTGTGTTAAAATGAAAAAACATGCAAACTTTTTTCCACTTACATGTATATTCTTTCTTGTTTTGAAGACACATACAACAATAAAGTAGCTCTGGTATGTTACACAAAGAGTTCAGTTTACTTGTTATAATAAAGGAAGTTCCAAAACAGTTTACGAGGAATTTTTCATTATACAGCCATGGAAACTGTAGATAATTGTTTTTTTTATACTTTGTTGTTCGAGAAATTTTCAAATGTATTTTCGTGTAAAAAGAAAGAAGATATTTTCTCATAGATTTATACCGATCATTTTGAGTATTTTTTTTCCAATAAAACCATGTTTGTTTTTTATTCACGACATTTTTTTTTAGACGTCTGAATAGAAGAAAACAGGTTATAATCATGAGTATATTGGACTTGTTTTTCTTTTTTTTTAGAAAAAAAATATCGTCTATCAATTTATAAAAATTTTTACATATATTAGCTATAAAAAAGTGTATGATATCAAATTTATTTTGATCATAAAAGAAAGTTTGATATGTATTTATCGTAGTAGTAGAAATATATGTGTTTTTTTTAAATATCAATCGTATACTCAAACACGAATAATATATAATTTTATTTATTTTAGTCTTTGGTTTAAGATTGTAAGAAAAAGAAAAAATTATAAATTGGTTATTTCCTTCAGTATTTCTTAGAAGAATGTGCGAAAAATTTCTGATACGAGTTCGTTTGATAGATTCAATTGGAAAGCTAAATTGAGAGGATACAGTTATAACATTTATCTTTTTTAGAAATCTTGTTTTTCTAAATGTAAAAAAATTTTTCAGATATATTTTTTCAAAAAGAAGTTCCCCATGATATAGAGTTCGGAATGTACGTACTTGTATTTCTTGTTTGAAAAACATTTTTTGAGGTCTTATAAATCTTAGGTTAGAAGAAATTGTAGTCCATTGATTTTGTCGAATAAGAAGACAAATGTCTTTCGAGAAAAAAACTTTTTGTTCGAAGCAAAAGAAGTTTTGACTATGTTTTTGCTTAAAACAAATAAAATTAGAAGAAAATTTAAAAATATTATTATTTCGAAATTTTACGATGTGAGATTTTAGACGTATAAAAATCGGTTCTTGTAGTTGAAAACTGATCATTCTCTTTTCCGATCGTACCAAATGTCCTTTAGGTATTTTTTGAAAGATAGTTTTTCCTGTGGTAGATCTAGATATGGTATTATTCATTCCTGTTGCAAACACACCACCTGTGTGGAACGTTTGCATTGTTAGTTGTGTTCCTGGTTCTCCAATAGATTGTGCCGAAAAAATACCAACAGCTTCTCCAAGTGGAACCAAAGTTTTATCCCTAGAGTTTTTCCCATAACAATGTTGACAAAGTGTAAGGAAAATAATTTTCTTTTCAAGATTTAGAAAATTAGTATCAAAAGGTATAAAACATTGTTTTAGTTTTTTTGCAAAATTGAACGATAGTTTAGTAAGTATAGTCAAGAATGTTGCTCGACACACCAAAGCAGAACGAAAAATTTGATTAAAGCAATAATTTCTCGATATATTTTTTTGTATAACAAAAGAATTTTCCAATCCAATGTTAGAGGAACTTTTTATCATAAAACGACCTGTTTTACGTTGTCTATCCGACAGTATTTTTTGTTCATTTAGAGCGATCAAAGAAAAAATACGAACTCCAAGTTGTGTGTTACAATCTCGTATTCCAATTGTTTGAAAATGCACTGCATCTACCAATCGACGAGTTAGATAACCTGCCGAAGCTGTTTTCAGCGCTGTATCAATAACCCCTTTACGAGCACCATAGCACGAAAGCACGAACTCAATCAAAGTTAGATCTTCCTTAAAACTACTTTCAATAGGCAATTCTACGACACGGCCAATTGGATCTACTATCAAACCTCGTATACCAATCAATTGACGGGTCTGTATCAAATTTCCACGTGCACCAGAAAAAGCTATGACATGTAGAGAATTCAACAGGTCTTCTTGATCAAATATTTCCAAAATAGCGTGTTTAAAATTTTCGCTAAGCGCTCTCCAAACTGCAGTCAAGATTTTGTTAACTTCCAATTGTTTTATAGTTGCATCTTTTTTATATATGTATCTTTTTTTTACTTTGTGTCTCGAAAGTCGTATTGTTAGATGTTTTTCTTTGGGGAATATAAGATCTTTTATACCCAGAGAAATGCCGATACCAGTACTCTGGCGAAAACTCAGATTTTTCAAACGTTCAGACAATTCCACCGTTCTTTTAGATCCCGAATTTTGAAAAGTCCATTGGAGTATTATTTTCAAGTAATTTTTGTTGAAAGTTCGATTGAAAAATACCAGCGGAGTCATTCTTACAGATATTGGTGTTAAGTAGTTTGTATATACGTTTTTGTAAAAGTAAAAGAAATATAGACCTTTGCAGATCATTTAGTATATTTATGAGACTCATAACATTATGTCCAGGAGTTTGCAGAGGATTTTTTCGCATTCGATGAGTAAGTGCCAACGGAACAATATGTTTCAAATCTCTGATTTCAACGTAAAAAGTTTGAAATATATCATGGTTTAGAAATGGGTTCGTTGCAAGTTTTTTCCCTACTAGAAATGCTCGATAAGCCATTGCTGCCCGATTAACAGCTATATCTCCTCGCAAACCATCAATTTTGAGCACTCCACAAAGTTCAGAAATTTTCAAACGAAATTTGTAATCAATAGTGATGCGCTTTGCTTTAAGCAGTTGAGATCCAATAATAATAGCTCGGCGCATTTCATCTTGACGGCTCTCCCAATTTTGACGAAATTCATAAGGCGAACCATCAAATTTCGCTCGTCGTATTACAATTTCGGCTCGTAGCTCGGGTGCGCGTGTTGTTTCAATTTGTGTGTGTAGACCGAATCGATCTAGTAGTTGAGGTCGAAGTTCACCTTCTTCAGGATTTCCAGATCCAATTAGAATAAATCGAGCGGGATGGCTAATCGAAATTCCTTCACGTTCGACAACATTCCATCCCGAAGCAGCAGAATCTAGAAGTACATCAATCAAATGATCATCCAAGAGATTTACTTCGTCGATATACAAGATCCCTCGATTTGCCTGTGCCAGAAGACCTGCTTCAAATGCTTTAATACCACTAAGAAGAGCTTGTTCAATATCAATAGTTCCACAAACTCGGTCTTCTGTGGCCCTCAAAGGTAGATTAACTATCGGCGTTTTTCGAAATTGCGTAAAAAGTTTTTCTCCAGCTATTTTTCGTTGGCGAACTTCTATACTTATCAAATCTTGATCCATAGGATGAGATTGAAATGGATCATCTACAACTACTTCAATATCTGGCAGCAAATCTATTAGTGCACGAACGGTTGTCGATTTGCCACATCCTCGGTCGCCCATAACCATGACCCCACCAATTTTAGGATCCAAAACATTCAACACAAGCGAAATTTTTATATTCTCTTGTCCAATGATTGCAGTAAAAGGAAAAACAGGATGAGTTTTGTATGTGTTTGTGTTCATAATTTTAGAATTTATAAAAAAACCAGTATACTCAATGAAAATTATTATGATACGCTCTTCACTAGAAGAACGTATGACCAAGATAAAAGCATGTTTTATTAAAATGTTCGATTCGGATTTCGACCCGGATCTCTGCTTAGAAAACCAAAAATAAATACAGAAACAAAAAAAGTGATAATGCTATAGACAAAGATTTTTAGAGTAAGCATATATGTTCAATTTTAACCAATAACGAAAAAAATACATTTGTTTTTATTGTTGATAATTGGTCCCTTCGACGAAATTGGAGATAAGCTATCGTAAAAAGTCCAGAAATAACAACGGGAATCAAACCAAGTACAATTCCCGACAAAAGTGGTTCTACCATATAAAATCAGGCGAATTTTCAGCAATCTAAAATAAATTATAGCTGTGATTCCAATTCTAAATCTTACAAAACTTATATAATTAATAATTGTAAACATTGGATCCGATGAGTCAATGAAAGTCAAACCTCTTTTTCAAATTAACAAATGTAGACCAAAGAAATACAAAGAACAAAGTTTAATTTTTATATATGATATTAAAAATTTATTTCTGTCAACTGTACTTTTTCAAATTGTTTTTTTTTCAAAATTAGAAAAATTTGAGTTAGAAACACAGAAATAAAAAAAATAAAAAGTCCGAAAATACGCTCTGGATTTTGAAGAATAATTTCTCCTTCTGCTTGACCAAATCCACCAACATTCGGATTATTGGTCAATGGATCGTCTGCTTGAATATTTTGTCCTATTTTGACAACCAGTTTTGGCCCTGGGGGAACTATTTCAGTGACCAAACTTCCATCCATAATTTCAATAAAAACTTGATACCCTCCTTTTTTTTCAATGGGCAAAATATCCTTGACTGTTCCTGTAGCAGACGAAGTATAGATTGTATTATTACTTTTCGATCCGTCCGGATATACCTGTCCGCGTCCACGATTGCCTCCAGCATAAAGTGGATACTTGTTGTATCTGATTGTTTTTTCCAAAGTAGGATTTGGTACTAGAATTGGAAAATTCATTTCTTGATAGTTACTTCCAGGAACAGGTCCAATAACCAGGATATTTTTTTGCTCTCTACTGTATGGTTGAAAATAAAGCTTCTGTGTTTTCATCTTGGTAGTAAGTCGGTCGGATGGTGCTAGTTGAAATCCATCTGGAAGGACTAGTACAGCACCTACGTTGAGATTTCCCAATTTACCGTTCCCTAGAATTTGTTGAAGGTCAAGGTCATAAGGAATTTTAATAGTTGTCTCAAAAACTATATCTGGAAAAATCGCTTGCGGTACTTCAATTTCTACAAATTTTTGTGCCAAATGACAATTTGCACAAACAATTCGACCATTTGCCTCTCGAGGAATTCTATAGTTCTGTTGTGCAAAAATAGGGTATGCAATTGCCGAAGATCTTCTTATAAATCTAGAGGCCAATCTTAGAAAGAGGAATTTTTTCAAATACATAAAAATTTTTATACAATTATGAGATACTTTTTGTTTTGAGGTTAAAATAAAATGAATATGATTTTATCATATGTCTATAATGTCTAGAGATGCCTGAGCGGTCGAAAGGAATGCTTTGCTAAAGCATCAATCATTAATTTTGATTCAAGGGTTCGAATCCCTTTCTCTCCAAATTTGTAATATTTCTTTGTAGCTCAATGGTAGAGCAATCGGCTGTTAACCGATTAGCTGTAGGTTCAATTCCTACCAAGGAAGGTTTCTATTTAAGGGTTAGTAGCTCAGTGGCAGAGCAACCAGCCTTTAACTGATTTGTCAAGAGTTCAATTCTCTTCTAACCCAATCTTAATTCAGTGTCCAAACAATAACATTGTTTTGAGCTTCGTTAGCTCAGTGGTAGAGCGTCCTCTTTGTAAGTGGAAAGTCGTCGGTTCAAATCCGATACTAAGCTTTAGATTTATAACTCAATAGGTAGAGTAACTGCCTTACAAGCAGTAAGTTGTCAGTTCGATTCTGACTGGATCTATTCTCAAGTTTGACGTGGCTTTTCTGGTGAAATTGGTAGACACGCTAGTTTTAGGAACTAGTGCTTTAGCGTTGAGGGTTCAAGTCCCTCGAAAAGCAAGTGGGAGTAGTGGCTGAGTGGTTTAAAGCGTTAGTTTCGAAAACTGATTTGAATCTTATTCAACAAGGGTTCAAATCCCTTCTTCTCCATATCAGGGTGCATCGTTTAATGGCAAGACAAGAGACTTCTAATCTCTTTATACGGGTTCGAATCCCGTTGAATCCTTTAAAAATATAAAATGCTTTCTGAGCAACTTGATCAAATCATCTATTTTAGACAAAGTCTTTTTTTAACTGTAGCATTTATTAAATTAAAAATTTTACTTTAGCAAGAGACATAAAAAAACACCTTTCTGTTAGATGACTCTTCTAGTAACATTTGTTAGACAACGCCTTTTCACTGAAACCATCTATTTTAAAATTAAATAATTGAAATATTCTACGAAACAACACCAAAATTCAATTAACAAAAAAACTCTGATCATAGTTTACGTTTTTTATTTTTAAAATATCACAAGAAAAAATGCTACAAAAAACTAAAATTTTGAATTTGTGCATTATATTTTACCCAAACAGGAATAAGAGAAAGTAGTAATTTTTTATGTTTAATGAATTATTAAACATAAAAAATTACACTACAAAAGAATTAAGAATACCAATTACAAGGACCAAAAGAAACCAAATACTAGTTCCCGACAAAACCAACTTTTTATTTTGCGACCATTCTTCCGAGAATGCAAAAACTACGGGAACACCAACTACCAAAAGGAACGATAGAATAATCAAAATAAAAATCACAAACTGAAAAATAAACAACATAGAGTTAAAAGAATTAAAACATTAAAACGAGGATCCCAATCCTACATACGAGCCATAAAAAAAAATGGCTATCAAACCAATTCTAAGAGTTCCTACAATCGTACCAACCAACCACAAAGGCACACGACCAGTAGTTTCTGTATTCGACATGATAAAAAATAAAAATAAAATAATTTTATGACAACAATTTCCTAAAATAAAGTTTTTCTAAGACGGACAACCTTGTAAAATCGACAAAACTTTAATTAAAGATATAACTAGAAAACAAAATAGCCAATACAAAAATCAACAAAAGTCCCCAATAAAGACTTGTTCGATTCAATTCAACACTTTGTTTGTTTGGATTTTGAGCCATAATAACAATAACAAAAATTAATTTAACTTGTGTGTAACTAAAATGCGGAGAAAATAAATGTAAAGTATTTCTTGTGTTTTTGATGTGTTCGCTTCTAACGCTGAATAAATTGTATTGCAGTAATCGAACCGAGAAAAAAAACTGTTGGAACAGCAAGAGCATGAACCGCTAGCCAACGAACTGTAAAAATAGGGTATACATAGGTTTTCTTTGTAGACATAATGAAAAAGTTTAATTAAATTAATAAAATGAATATGCTGCTTCCTTTTTTAACGTAATTTTTTTAATCGTAACAAAAAGTAAATTATACTGAAAATCTCATTAAAGTTATACATTTTTAGAGCAATTTTAAAATAAAAAGTTTTCTTGTTTATGCATAATTCATTAGACCAATGAATTCGATAGGCGCTTCACTTCATTCAAAGCATTAAATCGATTCGTAATAAGTGGCTGATTTTGACGTTGATCCGTAAAATATTCGCTTGGACGCGGACTTCCAAAAACATCGTAAGCGAGTCCTGTGCTTACAAAGAGCCAACCAGCAATGAATAGCGAAGGTACTGTAATGCTGTGGATAATCCAATACCGAATACTTGTCAAAATATCAGAAAAAGGTCGTTCCCCTGTGGATCCGGACATAAGAAATTTTTATTTAATTTTGTGAATTGTCTTATTTAGGGATAGTCAAGAGCACGTTCAGGTTCCAAACGAAAATCCCGTTCTCTAATAAGATGATATTCAGTTCTTTGAGTAAAAAGAAGAGAATTCACTCTAGGCCATACCAAACCAGTATATTGCGCAGGTTGATCTTCACCAGGGATAGAAGTTCTATATTCGCTTCGAAGTATTGTATTAAATTCAGATGGAATTGCTTTTCCATCATTTAGCGCCGAGTCAATAATGTCGGCAGGGTACTCAAATTGCATTATATCTTGGAGTAGATCATCTTCTCCTTTATGATTGTTCCGTCCTTTTATAAATATTTGAACGTCTTCTAGTTCTAGTTCATGCCTTTCCATTTCTTCAAAATAGATAACATTTTGAACTACATTTTGAATCGTTGGACTGATATTTCCAAGCGCATGAAGGAACTCCCACAAATATTTTTCAGGAATGGGATACGGTGGAAGGATTTTTTTCCACATTCTCCAACCATCATATGGCTCAATGTCCATATTGCTTTCAGATTGTGGATTAATCCAAAACGATATGCTTGCGGTATCTATGTTTGTTCTTGTATCTCGAAACCAAGAAGTTCGATCTTTCGAAAGAAAATTTAGACCCCAAAAAGTCGGTTCTGTCTCCGAAGTAAAAGTCCGCCGCCTAGTTATATCTGCTGTTACAGTAGAAGCCAATTTTTTGTATTCAGGCACTCGACGGCGGCTTATTATATTAAAAGGCCAAGTTGTGAACTTTGTTTGCATATTATTTTGGTAATAAATTTTCAAGCGTTTCAACAGCGAAAGCGGACTTGTTTCTATTACCGTGTTTTGTGTTTTCCATGGTTTCATTTGAGTAGATGGTTCTATAGGTAGAAATCGGTTATACAAAACTAGGCTTTGAGTTGTACTATCTAGACCAATGAAGAGCGGCTTTGTTTCTGGATGTAGTTTTTTAGGATTACGTCTAATTTTTGGTTTTTGTGGTAGACTCTTATGCAGAAACTGTTGCTTGCTTTGATTAGAAGGAATTTTTCCCAATTCTTCATGCTCAAAAATATTTTTTGTGTTTTCAAGAGTTATGTGATCCAACGAAAGTTTACGACGCATCAAACTTGTGTTTGGAATACTATTATCAAACTGCCACCAAAAAGTTGCAAAGAGTCGACGCACAATTTGCAGATTTCCTACCAATTGCTGTCTATAGGCATCATTAATTTGACTTTGACTAAACATGTTTCGAAAAGGATTCGTGACAGTTTCTCTTCTTGTAAAATAAAATCGAAAAGTCGAAATATATTTTATAAGTATATGTTGAGCTCTGTTTATTTCGCGTTGTTGTTGTCTAGTCGATATGTTTTTCGACACGTTTTTTTGCGGAGTTTGGGAATTCAGAAATATATCAATGTAAATTAGAACGGGGGTACGGGTTACAATAGAACGGCTGGATTTATGCTTTCTCAAGAATTCTCCTACTCCACCCCAATATCTTCTTATTTCTGTAGGGTCCATTTCTATATAGGTGGTAGAGTAATTTAGTCGGTCAAGTGCAAAATCGTCCGAAACAAGCAATGTAGCTCCGTTCTCAGAAATTCTTTCGATGTCCGTAGAATCTTTATCGAAATCCTCGTTTTTTTTGTATTCACGTGGTTTTTCCACATATTTATCTTCTGTATAAATGTTAGACCAAGCCAATCTATCTTTTTCAGGCATAGTGTATTCATCTATATTTTCAATAATTCTATCTCCAACAATTACTGGATTATCCTCAATTTCAAATGCCGCCCACATTTGATCTATCGTGAGATGTGGATTTATATTTTGATTGTCCGGAAACATAAACGATTCTGTACTAATAATCGTGTTAATCCCTCGCTTAGAAAAAATAAAACCATTGAACCATTCAGCAAGCTGTTGTTCAATCCGTCCCAAAAAGATTAGGTTATTTCGCCCCGTTATCAAAGAGGAGGAATACGTGGTTTCCAGATCGTCGGTAGTACTTTCCGTAGACAAGTGCCCTAGAACCCAAGGTTCGCGTACAATATCTGGATCAGCACGATTAAAATTGTCTCTACCCAAAACGTTTGTTCTTTCGTAAAGAAAAGCGATGCCAAGTAGGTTGGGATGGGTACGGGAAAGGGTTGTCTGAAATTCCATATCCCGTTCAAAAAGCTTGTCTGTTTTTCCTGCAATCAGGAAATGTTCTATACCGTAAGTACAAAACAAACTCAATGTAACTACCATCCCAACCCGTACTGTCCACGTGAAGACACGCCTTTCTATCACACGCCAATAATGTCTTTGCCAGAAAAACCACGGTCGTCCGACGAGCCAGTTTACAGTAGTAAGGGTTTTGAGAAAGAGAAAATAATTAAATAGTATACCAGCGAACCACATTCCTCTTCCATATATAAAAGAGACAATGGGTCCATACGAAAAAAAAGCAAGAACATCTTGATAGTCCTGAGATCCAAAAGTTTGGTTGAAAATCACAGGGCTTATCATTATAGGCTTCGTCCAAGCGTAAATTAGATAGATCCTAAAAATAAGCAATGTTTTTTTCTTCCCTATTTTCGAATAGATGTGGTACGGACTGTCTATAGTATCATATATCAATTTACGAAAAGAAAGAGGTTCAAAAAGAATGTTTATACAAAGAAATCTTCTAAGAGCTATTATATCCATTTGATTTTCTTGGAGTATAGGAGCATTTCCACAGGATCTTATTCTAAAACGCACTGCCTGTCCAAGTTGATAACCAGAAATTCTTATGACCCCACCATTAATCCCGTCAACCCAAAATCGTCGGAGCGTGATGAAAAAAATAATATTTAGTGGTATATGCAAATTGAGAAGGATCGATTTAGAGAATCTGTGCTGGAAAGCGTTAATAGGAAATATATGAGGAGCAAAACCCGATTTTAGTTGAAGGAGATTAAATTGGTTGATAGTGTGACCGACATTCGGAACACTAAGTGCTGGGACCCAAAAATTCAATTTGTTTTGAACAGTATTACTTATATTCGGAATCCTATGTTTAATCGTTGGGACAAACGGAATGTTCGAAAAAATATTAAAATTTCTTCTGTCTGTTTGAGTTTGAATAGGCTGAATAATTATAGGTATGTGTATAAATTCTTTCCATAGATTTTGTTTAAATATCAAAAGTTTAAAGACGAATTTCATTACAATAATTTCTAGAACAGCAAACCAAGACAAAATAAAATCTATATTGGAATGTACAGAATTATATCCATACAGATCTTTTCCTTCACTGAACAAGGGTATGAATTCTGTAAAATATTCATTGGTAAAAAATGTTGCAAATGGGCTGGAAAAACGAATAACAAAAACGAAGACAACGAAAAAAAAGGTCGCTCGATTACGAAATAGAGATAGAGACATAATTTAAAAGATAGAATTGTGAAAATTATATTATTTATGTTTGTAATTGGAAGAATTTATCGAAATCCAATTTTGAGCTTCAATGTAATTAGAAGGTGTGAGTCGAATTGCTTCTTTCCAATATTCGGCGCTTCGAGAAAATAGAAGCTTAGACACTTCGTATTTATTTTTTTTTACAGCTTCTTCTCCGCGCGAATGGTACAAGATTCTGATATTATTAAGAGCTTGCACTAGTCCCGGATTTCGATCCAAAGCTGCAAAATAATACTCAAGGGCTCGACAATAACGTCCATTCGAAGTATGAATCAATCTAATATTATAGAGAATGTAACTCCGATCAAACGGGTCTGTTTCGAGGCGAAGTGCCTTAAAATAGTTTTTAAGAGCTTCTGCATATTCTCCCTCCGATTGGGCAGCAAGTCCATCACGATAAAATGCAAAAGCAATTTTAGCTGTTTTTGGAGTAGGAATGCCTTTCAAAATTAAATTTGCGATAATTGTAAATGTTTTGTCAATGAAATTGTCATTCCGTGGAGATCGAGACATATAAATTTATAATATGAAAATTAAAACGACTTTTAAGAAGCTTTCCTCACTCCCAAAAGAATGAGAAGTGAATTGCGCTGCAAAAGTACATCGTAGAGCTTGCCAAAAATGTCCATTCGAAATATGGATCAATCTAATATTGTAAAGAATATTGCTCTTATCAAGCTGATCTAGTCCGAAACAAAATGTCTCAGAATAATTTTTTGAGAGATTATACATATTCGTTCTTCGATTGTGCGGTGAATCCATCAGGATAAAATGCATAAACTATTTTATCTGTTTTTTGAATAGGAATGCCTTTCAAAATTAAATTTGCGATAATTATAAATGTTTTGTCATTCTTTGGAGATTCAGACATGTAGATTTACAGTATAAAAATTAAGACGATTTTTGAGAAGCTGTCTTCACATACAAAATGATGAGAAAAGAAGTAGGAATAAGGACGAACAATACAGTTGCGATTAGGCCTAGGATGTTTGTTTCCATACAAATAAAAAAAAATTAATATCTGTAATGTTAAATCTTTGTGAAATATTTGTTTTTGTTATTTTAAAACTTTAATTTTATTCCTTTTTTTAAATTTAAGGGTTCAGCGTAAAAATACTTTTATTCATGACCTCGGATATATAGCTCAAAGGTAGAGCACCTCCCTGTCACGGTGGATGCTGCGGGTTCGAATCCCGTTATATCCGAAAACTTTGAAGTTGAAGGGACTCGAACCCTTATAACATGTTGTTATTGGTTTTTGAAACCAATGCGTATACCATTTCGCCACAACTTCCGTGCAAAGATGCGGGTATTGCATAACGGCAGTGCCCTTGCCTTCCAAGCAAGAGGTGCGGGTTCGATTCCCGCTACCCGCTTTTACGTAATTTTGGGATGAGCTGGATTCGAACCAGCGTAGGAATACCAACAAATTTACAATCTGTTCTCATTAACCACTCGAGTACCATCCAATATTATGTTGGCCATTTTTAGCGAACGTAGCCAAGAGGTAAGGTAGTGGGTTGTGATTCCATGATTCGCGGGTTCGAATCCCGTCGTTCGCCTTTAGAACGTAGAAGCTGTTGTTTTATTTTACTACAATTATTTTATGAGACGAACGAAGTTTACACGAAAAAAACCACATTTGAATATCGGAACAATCGGCCATGTAGATCACGGTAAAACGACATTGACGGCAGCAATCAGTGCAGTTCTCTCCTTGGTATTTGATGATGCATTTGCAGGAAAAAGTTATGATGAAATTGATTCTGCTCCGGAGGAAAAAGCACGGGGAATTACAATTAATACTTCTCATGTAGAATATGAAACAAAAAATCGACATTATGCCCATGTAGATTGTCCTGGTCACGCAGATTATGTAAAAAATATAATCACAGGCGCAGCGCAAATAGATGGTGCAATTTTGGTCGTGTCCAGAGAAGATGGTCCAATACCTCAAACAAAAGAACATATTTTGCTCGCGAAACAAGTAGGAGTGCCTAGTATAGTCGTTTTTTTGAACAAAGAAGATCAAGTAGATGATTCGGAGCTTCTAGAACTTGTGGAGATAGAAGTCCGAGAGATTTTGACAGATTACGAGTATCCAGGAGATGACATTCCAATTGTTAGAGGAAGCGCACTCCTAAGACTTAAAGAAATAGAACACCTAAGGAAAATTAATAGGAATTCTTCCGATGACCCCTCCCCGGGCTCTGCTATGGTAAAAATTTTGAAACTAATGGATCAGGTTGATAGCTATATCCCAACTCCAGATCGAGATGTTCATCTACCTTTTCTCATGTCTGTGGAAGATGTTTTTTCTATTACTGGACGCGGAACCGTTGCAACAGGTCGGGTTGAACGTGGTACAGTTCAGTTGGGTGATTCTATTGAACTTTTGTCTGCTTGGAGTTACGAAATAGATATATCCGGATCCATTGAAACAGTCGTTACGGACTTGGAAACATTTAAAAAGGCACTTACAAAAAGAGAAGCAGGTGACAATGTTGGTATTTTGCTTCGAAGTATTGGTAAAGGAGATGTTCAACGTGGTGCTGTATTGTCTGCGCCCGGTACAATTTGTTCTCATAAATCGATGGAAGCACAGGTTTATATCCTCACTAAGGAAGAAGGAGGACGACATACTCCAATTTTTCCTGGCTATCGTCCACAATTTTATGTTCGGACAACAGATGTAACAGGAACTGTGCAATCTATCAATCCACCAGAGGATAGACTTAAGACGAGAAACAAAGAAAGGTTTGATTCTCAACGTGATAATTTGACTTCTATAGATTCGGATACAGCTTCTTCTGATATAAAATCCATAGCAATACCAGGAGATCGTGTACAAATGGTCGTAGAATTGATTCGTCCTGTTGCTGTCGAAGTAGGTCTACGTTTTGCTATTCGTGAAGGTGGTCGCACGGTTGGAGCAGGAATAGTAACAGGTTTGCGATCTTAAACTGATTAATTCCAATGAAGATATACTCGCATAATCTTATACGTAAAATTATTGAAAGACGCTTGAAACTAAATATAGATCTATTCAAAGTAGGAGATACAATTCAAGTATATGGTAAACTTCAAGAAAGCGAAAGACAGCGCATTCAATTTTATCTAGGGATCTTGCAAATAAAAAAAGGAATTGGTAGAACAACTATAAGAATTGTTCTGAGTGAATTTAATGGTGAAATCAAAATAAAATGTACATTTTATCTTAATTCCAAATTGATTGATTATATAGTAATTTTACACAAGCCAATCTATATATATTTTTTGTTACCAAAAGCAGCTCTAATTTTTAAATATAAATTTTTTACTATGACAAAAATTCAACCCGAAGAAATTACTCGCATTATCAAAAGCCAACTACTTAGATCTAGTAAGAGCAAAAATTCGTTTATTCATGTGGGAACAGTACTTCAAATTGGCGATGGAATTGTACGTATTTATGGACTAAATAAAGCAATAGCTGGCGAACTTTTGCGATTTGAAGTTGAAGGATTTACCGTCGGAATTGCTTTGAATCTAGAATACAGCAACGTTGGTGCAGTTCTCATAGGAGAAAGCCGTAATATTCGTGAAGGTACTAAAGTATGGGCAACAGGAAAAATTGCGCAAGTTCCCGTAGGAAAAGAACTTTTGGGTCGAATTGTAAATTCGCTGGCAGCCCCTGTCGATGGTCTAGGCGATATTTATTCTTGTGCGATCCATCTTGTAGAGGCACCTGCGCCTGGTATTATTGACCGTCGATCCGTTTTTGAACCGTTGCAAACTGGCATCCTTTCTATCGATGCTATAATTCCAATTGGTCGTGGACAACGCGAATTGGTAATTGGTGACCGTCAAACAGGGAAAACTGCTGTTGCAATTGATGCGATTCTTAACCAAACAGGAGAAAGTGTAAAATGCGTTTACGTTGCGATTGGTCAAAAAGCATCTTCGGTTGCTCAAGTTGTGAATAATCTAAAAGAACGTGGAGCAATAGACTATACAGTCATTGTCGCAGCTACAGCTGATAGCCCAGCTACACTTCAATATTTGGCTCCATATACAGGAGCATCGATTGCAGAACACTTTATGTATGGGGGGTCGCATACTCTTATAGTTTACGACGACTTGTCTAAACATGCTCAGGCGTATCGAGAAATATCTTTGTTGTTGCGCCGACCACCTGGACGTGAAGCATATCCTGGAGATATTTTTTATGTACATTCGCGATTGTTGGAACGTGCAGCTCGATTGTTTGACAAATTGGGTGGAGGCAGTATAACAGCTTTGCCTATTGTAGAAACTCAAGCAAGAGATGTATCTGCGTATATTCCAACAAATGTTATTTCGATCACCGATGGACAAATTTTTCTTTCGGCGGATCTATTTAATTCGGGTTTGCGTCCTGCTGTAGATGTAGGAATTTCTGTTTCTCGTGTCGGATCTGCTGCGCAGAAAAAGCCTATAAAGCAAGTTTCGGGAAAACTTAAGCTAGAATTGGCACAATTTGCTGAACTAGAAGCCTTTGCACAATTCGCTTCTGACCTAGACGCTGCAACTCAAAGCCAACTTGCGCGTGGACGACGCCTTCGAGAACTGCTGAAACAACAACAAAATTCCCCATTTCCTGTACAAAATATGGTGTTCATAATTTTTGCAAGAACGAATGGCTTTCTCGATAAGTGTGAAATGTCGGAAGTTCAAGGCGAGCTTCAGCGATTTGTGCGAAAAGCTATAAATAAGTATAGCACAGAAGATTTTAGTACAAACCCACTTCCTTCTGATTTTGGAGAAAAAATAAAAGAAATTATACTTGCTGACTAGATCTTTTTCATTTAAATAATATTTACAAAATTAGTTATAAGGTTCTATTTCATTTAATTATAAGTTATAATTATTTAAATCCCAGAAAAACTAGGAAACTACATTTTGAGATGAAGATTTCTTTCTGGCTGACTTGTCCGATAAGATTATCGGAATCAATTTACGCGATAAAATCTTCTTAAGCTTACTTTTATAATTTTTTAGAAAAAAAAAAAAACTAAAAAATTAAAGAATTTCATTCATTTAATCGATATGACAATTACTTTGGAACAAATAATAATTACAGGAATACACTTGGGTCATCTCACACAATGCTGGAATCCAAAAATAGCAGCATACATTTATGGTGTGCGAAACGGTTCGCATCTGATTGATTTGGTTATAACACGCACTCAATTGAAAATAGCTCAACATTTTCTTGTACAAATTAGGGGAGAAGGACGAAGTGTTCTTTTTGTTGGAAATGAATTGCATACAAAACAGATTGTTAAAGAAAGAGCCCTTGTTTCGAAATGCTTTTTTGTTAAGGGACGATGGTTGGGTGGAATTTTGACAAACTTGCCTACAATTCAAACGTCGTTGTTGCAACTCCATCGTCTTGAACAAGAAAAAAAAAATGGCTTGTGGAGGAATTTGACAAAGAAAAATGTCACTCTGTTGAGAAAAAAACTTCAGCGAAAGCAACAACTGAAAGGTTTGCAAGGTATGAAATCGGTTCCGGGGATTGTCGTAATTCTTACGCAAAAAAGAAATAATATTGCTATTCAAGAATGCAAAAAAATACAAATTCCAACTATATGCCTTCTAGATACAGATTGTGATCCAAGTATAGTTAATATTGGCATTCCCATAAATGATGATTCGGGTGCAAGAATTCAATTGTTTTTGGAAACTATTTTGCTAAGTATTTACGAAGGACACCGTTGGTGGCTTTCTAAGAAAGTAAAACAACAAACCAAAATTTACAAACGAACATTTAAAAAACGAACACGTTTAGCTCGAACTGGGTACTTCTTTGAAATCTATTCATACTATAAACCCGAATAACGAAGGGGAGTTGAAATTTGATTTAAACACATTTTTAATTATATGATTAATTTTACTATTTCGAACCTTTCTGAACTCTCTGTTGGCCAACATTGGTACTGGACGTTGGCTGGTTATCAAATTCACATACAAACAGAGATTACTACTTATTTTGTTCTCAGCATCCTAAGAATTCTATCCATTTTTGCAAACACAAATCTAACAGAAAAAATTCCCGGCAAACTTCAGAACATTACAGAATCTGTTACTGAATTCATTCAAAATCTTGCAAAAACACAAATCGGAAAATCGGATTATCTTCGTTGGGTTTCGTTTCTAGGAACAATTTTTTTGTTTATTTTTTTGTCGAATTGGACCGGTGCTTTGTTTCCTTGGAAATTTTTCACAATTCCAAATGGAGAACTTGCTGCACCCACAAACGATATCAACACCACAAGAGCCCTCGCTCTTCTAACATCTATTGCGTACTTTTACGCAGGATTTTCTAAAAAAGGAATCAGTTATTTTCAACGTTATGTTTTTCCAGCTGTTTTTTTGCTTCCTGTAAACGTTCTCGAGGATTTTACCAAACCTTTGTCTTTGAGCTTTCGTCTCTTCGGCAATATTCTAGCGGATGAACTAGTTGTCGGAGTTCTCGTTACATTGGTACCTTTGATTGTTCCAATCCCACTGATGCTACTTGGTCTTTTTACCAGTGCTATTCAAGCTTTGGTATTCGCGACCTTGGCAGGAGCATATATTGGAGAATCGATTGAAGAACATCACTTAACCAGTTTAATTATTTTAAGCAGTGAAATCAAATTTATTTTAAAACATGATCCGAAAAAACGACAAATTTTTCTATAAAAACACAAAAAAAATACAAATCAATTTTTTGCAAATTCAAATAGCGTCGCCTATTAAACTTCGCCTGTTGTGCCTTCGAAAAAACTCGCAGGGATTTGTAATAGGACATATTTTGAATGCAAAAACAGTAAATTATAAAATTCAAAAACCATTTTTTTATGGACTTTTTTGCGAGAGTATTTTTGGTCCACTTCGACAAGGTATTTGCGTGTGCAAAAGAACATATTTGAGAAATTATCCTAATTTTCCTAAGAAATTTCAGCGTTTTCAAATTTTGTCTTGTGTGTATTGTTTTACACAAACCATTTATTTTTGCAAGAACCTAGCTTTTATCTTTTTTAAGCTGAAAAATCCACAGGAAAATACAATTGATATAAAACAAGAGTTGAAAAACATTAGTTGTCGATGCGGAAGAACAAACATCTATTTTTTTACTTTTTTTTTGGTGATCCGTATATGCCAAAATTGCATAACTTGTACAAAACTTAAAATAACTAAAAAAAGTGGGAGAGAGATTTAAATTAGAAGTTCGAATTATAAACCTGATGTTTGTGACTGTGGTTATACAAGCACAGAAATTCAATGGGGTTCTTATATTTCTTGTAACTTGTGCGGTACGGACCTTTATGCATCCAATAAATTGTTTCCTTGTCGCTGTCGCATAGGATTTCTTCCATTGTTTATTCCTATCGCTCATATTTGGTATTATTGTTTTCAATCGTTCCCATTGATTCGCTGGATTAATTTTACGAATAAAACTTTTTCTTTGATTTTGCGGTGTGAAAAAATAACAGCAGAAGAATTGTCTTTTAATTTTAACATACGTATATCGTTGTTCTTTTTCTCTAAAATACATTCTTTGAAAAATCCAGCGGATTTTTTTCCACATCTACAAAATATATATAAACAGAACATTTCTTTTTTTTCTCAAACAACTCGTTGGACTTTTCCCTGGTATTGTCTATATCGGAATAATCTTTTTTTTCCTTTTGATGAAGAAGAAGAAAATTTGGGACGAAATTATGAAGGTTTGCAAAGGTTGAAAAAATTGTTCATTCCACATTTAAAAGATTTGGAGAAAATTTTTAATTTTTATAAAATGTACCAAGTTCTATTTAAAAAGAAAACAAGTATTCATTTTGAAAAACTTGAACCTGCTAACTTTGAAGCTAATACAGGAAATATGACTATTTTTAACCGATTGAAAAATTTTGATCAAACAGATTGGCTTGCTCAAACTCAACAAAGATTGAAAACCATAAAAAAATCGATAGAATTTTCTGAAGTGCAAAATTGTAAAAGTACAAAATACACTTCTTTGCAACGATCTTTGATACACACACAAAACCATGTTATAACTCAAATTCGAACCTGTATAGGACTATATTTGTCTTCTTAACAGTCTGAATGGATAATTTTGCATTATTTGCCTATTTTGTCTCCGGATCTACGTCCTATTATATTTTTTAAAAAAAGAGAAGCAATAGTTTCTGACCTAAATATGCTCTATAAAACTGTAATCCGTCGAAATCATCGTCTCCTTATAATGCAAAAAAATACCGTTAATTGGAGAGTTAATCAAGACCCAATCAACCTATATTACCAAGAACGTCTACTACAAGAATCTTTGGAGAATTTGTTTGAATTTAATAAAAAAAACAAAATTCTTATAGGAGAAGTAAAACAACGGATTTTTAAGTCCATTACAGAAATCTGGAACAAAAAACAAGGTCGATTTCGAAGGAATCTCCTTGGAAAACGTGTAGATTATTCGGCTCGATCTGTGATTGTCTCTGGTCCTGAGCTTAAGATAAATGAGTGTGGTCTACCCAAAAACATTATAATAATGCTTTTTCAACCTTTTTTTATACGTTTTTTGAAAGAACAAATTCAGAATGGACATAAAATTCGAAATTAGTTTCAAGCTCGACAATTTCTAGAACAAGAAAAAAATGAAAGATGGATTAAAAGAATACGAATTCTGCGTGAATTTCCAATTTTGTTGAATCGGGCACCTAGCCTTCATCGGTTTAGTTTTCAGTCGTTTCTACCCAAACTTGTTCGTGGTCAGGCTATTCAACTTCATCCACTGATTTGTGCCGGATTTAATGCAGACTTTGATGGAGATCAAGTTGCAGTTCACTTGCCAATATTTTTTAATGCGCGTTATGAAGCTTGGCGTCTGCAAATACCAGGATCTCTTTTTTTTTCTTTAATAGTTGGTAGACCAATTTTTCTAGCAAGTCAAGATATGATATTGGGAATTTACTTTTTGACCACACGATTTCCGAGTTTTTCGCTTTCTCGATCGATATTTAATGATAAGAAAATATCGAATTATTTGAGTCAAAAAACATATTTTAAAGAAATAATTGATTCGCTAATTCTTTCTCGACTCACTGATGTAAATCAAATGTTTGAACGACATATTCTACAATTGCATCAATTTGTTTGGCAAGATATCTCAATCGGAACCACTGTAGATTATAGAGATAACACTACACTGTATGAAATACGTTTGAATTATCAAAAAATGGTGCAACTTGCATCTCTTCAGTATTTGAAACACACAAAACCTAAAATTCATTTTATACGTACCACAGTCGGTCGCCTTTTTTTTTCTTCGGTTATTGCATTTTAATAGAATTTTTAATTTTATCAGAAATAATTAAAATTTGATAATAAATCAATTATCATTTTCTAATAATATAATTTTTCTATGTTTAGAACTTTTTAACGCAGCGTAGTAGAGATAAATTATTCAAATTTTATATTTATGGTACCACAAACAGAAACTAAAACTAATTCTGGCTTCAAAGCTGGTGTAAAAGAATATCGTCTTACATATTATACACCTGATTATACAGAAAGCCCCAATGATATTTTGGCAGCTTTTCGAATAACACCACAACCAGGAGTACCTGCAGAAGAAGCAGGTGCTGCTGTTGCTGCTGAATCTTCTACGGGTACTTGGACAACAGTTTGGACAGATGGTCTCACAAGTTTGGATCGTTACAAGGGTCGTTGTTATGATATTGAGCCTGTTGCTGGAGAAGAAAACCAATATATCGCGTACATCGCATATCCTGTCGATCTTTTTGAAGAAGGTTCGATAACAAATTTGTTTACAAGTATTGTTGGAAATGTATTTGGATTTAAAGCTCTTCGTGCACTTCGCCTAGAAGACCTTCGCATTCCACCTGCATACGTCAAAACTTTTCAAGGCCCACCTCACGGCATCCAAGTAGAGCGTGATAAATTGAACAAGTATGGTCGATCGCTTCTTGGTTGTACAATTAAACCAAAACTAGGTTTGTCGGCCAAAAATTATGGTCGTGCATGTTATGAATGTCTCCGTGGAGGACTTGATTTCACGAAAGACGATGAAAATGTCAATAGTCAGCCATTCATGCGATGGCGAGATCGCTTTTTGTTTGTTGCCGAAGCGATTTTTAAAGCTCAACATGAAACAAGTGAAATTAAAGGACATTATTTGAATGTTACTGCGGGAACTTGTGAAGAAATATATAAACGGGCATCGTTTGCTAGAGAATTGGGTGTACCAATTGTCATGCATGATTATCTAACTGGCGGATTTACAGCAAACACTAGTTTGGCTGCTTTTTGTCGGGACAATGGACTTCTTTTGCATATTCATCGCGCTATACATGGTGTTATTGATCGTCAACGGAATCATGGAATGCATTTTCGAGTTTTGGCAAAAGCACTTCGACTTTCCGGAGGAGATCATCTGCACAGTGGAACTGTTGTTGGTAAGCTTGAAGGAGAACGTGAAATTACACTTGGGTTCGTAGATCTGATGCGAGATGATTTTATTGCTCGAGATCGAAGCCGTGGAATTTACTTTGAACAAGAATGGTGTTCTATACCAGGCGTAATACCAGTTGCATCGGGTGGAATTCATGTTTGGCACATGCCTGCTCTTGTCGAAATTTTTGGAGATGATGCTTGTCTACAATTTGGTGGTGGTACTTTGGGACATCCTTGGGGAAATGCAGCGGGAGCTTGTGCGAACCGAGTTGCTCTGGAAGCTTGTATCCAAGCTCGTAACGAAGGTCGGGATCTAGCACGAGAAGGGGGAGATATTCTTCGAGAAGCGACAAAATGGAGTCCAGAGCTGGCTGCAGCATGCGAAGTTTGGAAAGAAATCAAATTTGAATTTGACACTGTTGATAAATTGTAAGTTTTACGAATATTTTAGTTTAGATTACTAAATCATTTTTATATGTCATGCCTCTAGGAATTCCAAATGTTCTAAATAATGAAAACAAGAGTAAAAGTAATTCGTGGATTAACCTTTTTGCTAAAATAGCACAAGATGGTGTACTTTTTTTGACTCAAACTATAAACGATGACACGGCAAATCAATTGATTAGGATATTGCTAACTTTTAGAATAGAAAAAGAGAAGAATACCATTGCACTTTATGTAAATTCCAATTCTTTGATAAATTCTCTAAGATCTGGCATTGCAGTAGTAGACACTATACAATATATTCCCCAAAATATAAAAACTATTAATTTTGGAATAGCCGCTTCGATCACTTCTCTCGTTGTAAGGAGCGGAAAAAAAGGAATACGTATGGTACTTTCTTATGCACAGTTTATGCCTTATATTTCTATAGAAAATTTTCAAGGACAGGCACAAGATATCAATATAAATCTTGTAGGATCTGAAAAACTTCTTCAAACAGTAAACAAAATATATTTGAAAAATAGATGTCACAAAATTAACAAGATTACCCTACGACGTTATCTAAGTCGTCAATATTTTATAAATAGAAAAGAGGCTCTTGAACTTTCCCTTATTGATCAAATCAAATCACGCTATTGAAAGTATTTGAAGAATCTAAAGAAAATTAAAACACATGTAAAAATCATCAGTGTAATTTCTCAATTTATTTTTTTATGACTCTTCCCTGGTACCGCGTACATACAGTAGTTTTGAACGATCCCGGACGATTGATTTCGGTTCATCTCATGCATACAGCTTTGGTAGCGGGATGGGCAGGATCCATAGCTTTTTATGAGCTTTCCCTTTTTGATCCTTCGGAACCTATTTTGAACCCTATATGGCGTCAGGGCATGTTTGTCTTGCCTTTTATAACACGTCTTGGAATCACGCAATCTTGGGGAAATTGGACAATTACTGGAGAACTAAGTACTAAATTTGGTATTTGGAGTTACGAGAGAGTAGCAGCAGCGCACATTGTTCTTTCGGGACTTCTAATTCTAGCTTCGATCTGGCATTGGACGTTTTGGGATCTAGAACTTTTTCGTGATCCTCGCACAGGAAACCCTGCACTAGATCTTCCGAAAATTTTTGGAATTCATCTCTTTCTTTCGGGAATTCTTTGTTTTAGTTTTGGTTCGTTCCATGTTACTGGATTGTTTGGCCCTGGAATTTGGGTTTCTGATCCATATGGTCTTACTGGTAGCATTCAACCCGTAAAGCCTGCTTGGGGTCCTGAAGGTTTTGATCCGTACAATCCTAGTGGAATTGCATCTCATCATATTGCAGCAGGAATTCTTGGGATCTTGGCGGGTTTGTTTCATCTTTGTGTACGCCCACCGCAGCGACTTTACAATGCACTACGCATAGGAAATGTGGAAACTGTCCTATCGAGCAGTATTGCGGCCGTGTTTTTTGCTGCATTTGTAGTCTCTAGAACTATATGGTATGGATCGGCCGCAACACCAATTGAACTTTATGGTCCAACACGTTATCAATGGGATAAGTATTTTTTTCAAAAAGAGATTGAACGTCGAGTTACTACCGCAATTAAAGCGTATGAAGACACATATGGAAAAGAAGCAACTTCTAGAGAAGCCGTTCGTACTGCGTGGCTTACTATTCCAGAAAAACTTGCTTTTTATGATTACATTGGAAGTGCGCTGTCTCACTGAAGCATGTTTGCAACGCTGATTGCCAAATTCTACTCCGTCGAGTTGTAAAAGTATTGTCGACCGTAAATGTAAAATGTAACTCAAGAAAAACTGAGACGGTCAAGCAGATAATCCCATCATGAAATTGAGGCTCTTGGCTAACCAACATTCGGATATGGTATATACGCCGCACTAAAGATTAGTTTTACGAACTTGACACAAAATTCGCGGCTGAGTAAAGTCCTTCTAATTTCTTTGCTAGATTGGTGGAAGTTCGGGATATAGAATTGTGTTCCATACATTTTTATAGGAGTGCCCCGAAGCTGTGTAACATATTTCATATTTTTTGCAAGGATCTAAAAGCAGGCAAGACATTATTTAGGAATTCAGGATTAGGGAACCCACGAAGAGAATCCTAACGGACAAGTGGTAGTAGAACTCATGTTCGAAGCACTGAAGCCCTTATTGAACAATTTTTGCTCCGAAAAACAAAAAGTAAAGTGGTAAAATGACCAGTTAAAAAGAGTTCGAAGAGGAAATTTAAAAGAAAGGGATATAATTCGGATATCTTATATTTTTTTACTAGCTTATGGGCGGGGAGCGTGGTGCAGGGAAACTCGCACGCCACGTTCTGAGGAAAGTACGTTGTTTTTACCTGTTCATTCAGGTAAGGTGATTAACTTAGCCTACATAATCCAGCGAAAGGTGGACTTTTTCGCGTCGGCCCAATAAACAATGGAGATGGTTTTGCAGTTTCTTGGATTGGTCATCCTTTGTTTTATTGCTCTAAAATACTTACATTTAATTCTGAAAGCCTAGTAGAAGAAGATGCAATTTTTTTGAAAGTAGTTCGCATGCCAAGTTTTTTTGAAACATTTCCTGTGCTATTGGTTGACAGCGAAGGAATTGTTCGGGCGGACGTTCCATTTCGCCGTGCTGAATCGAAATATAGTATTTCGCAGAAAGGAGTTTATGTCAAATTCTTTGGCGGAAGTATTGATGGAGAGATTTTTATTGACCCTACGGTAGTAGCAAAATACGCACGTCGAGCTCAACTTGGAGAACCTTTTGAATTTGATCGAGGAAGTTTGCCATCGGATGGTGTTTTTCGAACTAGTCCACGTGGTTGGTTTACTTTTGGCCACCTGTGCTTCAGATTGTTGTTTTTTCTTGGACACATTTGGCATGGCGCACGTACAATTTTTCGTGATGTGTTCGCGGGAATTGATCCAGATTTGGACGACCAACTGGAATTTGGTAGTTTTCAAAAACTTGGTGATCTAAGTTCCCGTCGTGAAGCAATTTTAAATTTTATTGTTATATATGGAAGCTATTGTTTATACATTTTTGTTGATTGGCACTCTTGGAATTATTTTCTTTGCTATTTTTTTTCGTGAACCACCACGTATTGTTAAATTATTGGAATGATACGTCTTATTTAAATTATATGAGAAATCCTAGATTTTTCTTTCCAATTTTTTTGTTTTCTTTTGTTCTTAGGAGTACAGTCTATTCTATTTATGTAGGATTTGGTCCTCCTTCTAAAGTTCTTCGTGATCCATTTGAAGAACATGAAAATTAATTTATATGAAACTACTAATAAAAAAAATACAAATAAAGCAAGATAATATAGCTAATTGTCTAATTACCACTGTTGGAACTCTTCTTAAACCACTAAATGCCGAATACGGAAAAGTCACACCTGGCTGGGGAACGACACCTCTAATGGCCGCCTTTATAACAGCCTTTCTATTCTTTCTGGTAATTATTCTAGAACTTTGGAATGGCTCTTTGCTATTGGAATCTGTTCCTGTCTCTTGGTAACATGAGCATGAAGAAAGGAATTTCGATAGCAAAAATGACAGTAAAAGCTGTAATAAAAAACAGCAAAGGGCCTTTGGTCAGGGCCTATTTTGTTTTTTATTACAGCCTCTGCACTTGTGGCACAATCGTTGTTGTCACCACGCTTGGTGTGGTGGTGTTTCTCATTTACGTGCACTGTTTCGAATGGCGGCGAAACTTGTGCTACAAATGGAAACAACGGCTGTTGGAGGAAAAGAAAGAAAGGCGGAAGCGCCGCTTGGACAAAATGATATCCGAGTATCTAGAATCTCAATACTGGATGCGTTTTTCTGGTTACGATTCTAGATACTCGGATATCATTTTCTAGTTTCGATTGCGCTTCCGCTCACTTTTTACTGTTACTCAGCCACTATTTAAAATTTCATTATAATATGTTTCAAACAAGAATTTTGGTTAAACAAAACTTACTCATCTGTGACCCTTTAAAAACTTTATGCAAACTTTTTTTCAATTTAGAGCTATTTTTACTGTTGCTTCGGTTGGTCCTATTACCGTTATTTTTCTTGCTTACCGCAAGAGACTTTAATTAAAAAATTAAAGGTTAAAAATCATTACTCTTTTATAAAAAATCCTTCATTTTAAGAGATAGAACTCATATTGTTTGTTTTTGTAATACAAATTAATTTTATTTTTTATGATTCAAAATCCATTGATCGCGTCTTATTCCGTGATAAGAGCTAGATTTTCGGTAGGTCTTGCAGCAATTGGTCCTGGTCTTGGACAAGGTACTGCTGCTGGATACGCCATGGAAGGAATTGCACGTCAACCTGAAGCAGAAAGAAAAATTCGGGGTGCATTGCTTCTAAGCTTTGCGTTTATAGAATCTCTTACAATTTACGGACTGGTAGTAGCTCTTGCACTTTTGTTTGCTAACCCGTTTGCAATTTAACAGAATAAATTATTTTATTCCACTTTATAACAAAAATTAAATTAGATAAAAAATTTTAGATATATAAAAAATGACATTTACACTAAAAAAAATTTTTATAACCTGTATGTTGAAGTTGATTGTAGTTATTACTATTGTAATAAAGGTACTGGCACTGGCTGTATTTATAACAGCCTTTCCATTCTTCATCGACAGTATTGCTGAACGTTGGAATATTTCTTGGAACTGGGAGAAACTGGAATCTGGATTCCTCTCCGACTGGCCAACAGAAATAGGAAGCAACGACTGCTGCTGCGAAGAAGAAAGGAGGAACGGAAGGGCCGCATAGCTAAGGCTATAAATAGTTATCTGGAATCTCAATACTGGATACGCTTTTCTAGTTGCGATTGCGCTTCCGTTCCCTTTTTAGTGTTACTCGGCCGCTATTTAAAATTTCATTATAATATGTTTCAAACAAGAGTTATGGTTAACCAAACCTTACTCATCTGTGACCCTTTAAAAACTTTATGCAAACTTTTTTTCAATTTAGAGCTATTTTTACTGTTGCTTCGGTTGGTCCTATTACCGTTATTTTTCTTGCTTACCGCAAGAGACTTTAATTAAAAAATTAAAGGTTAAAAATCATTACTCTTTTATAAAAAATCCTTCATTTTAAGAGATAGAACTCATATTGTTTGTTTTTGTAATACAAATTAATTTTATTTTTTATGATTCAAAATCCATTGATCGCGTCTTATTCCGTGATAAGAGCTAGGTTTTCGGTAGGTCTTGCAGCAATTGGTCCTGGTCTTGGACAAGGTACTGCTGCTGGATACGCCATGGAAGGAATTGCACGTCAACCTGAAGCAGAAAGAAAAATTCGGGGTGCATTGCTTCTAAGCTTTGCGTTTATAGAATCTCTTACAATTTACGGACTGGTAGTGGCTCTTGCACTTTTGTTTGCTAATCCGTTTGCAATTTAACAGAATAAATTTTATATATAAAAAATGACATTTACACTAAAAAAAATTTTTGAAACCAATATCCTAAACTTGATTGTAGTTCTTGCTATCGTAGTAAAGCTGATCGGAGGAATTGCCAATTCGTTTCTTACAAAACGCAAAGAACGCATTATTGAACATTTTATAGAAGTAGACACCAAACAAAGAATTGCAGACATTAAATTGGAAAATGCACGACTCGCAGTTAAAGAGGCTGAGGAGTACTGTTGCATAATTCATGAGCAAGGTCAGAAAGCACTTGCCGCAGAAAAAATTAAAGCACGTAAGCTCCTAGAACGTGAACTTCAACGCATAGAAGCAGAGCATATCCAGATAGTTCAATGTGAAGAAGCTCAAAAAGAAAAAACTACAGAAGAATTGGTTCTTCGCATAGCACTTGAAAAAGCTAAACAAACACTAATTAAATGTTGCAAAGAAATGCCACTTTCGGAAGAAAAAAGGCGTTTGAATAAAAAATTGAGAACGATTAAACCGCGCAAACCAGTCTAAACTTTGTTCGTAATTATTTTCATCGTCTCCTAATGTCTAGGCAAAATAGATTTATATTTGTTATTTTAATTACTTTATGATTCTACAATCTCTAACAAAACTCTCTTCTTCCAGTATTAAAGCAGGAATCGAAAAGAAATGTCAAAAAAAAGCGAAAAATTTGGGGACGATTACTCAAATTATTGGTCCAGTTGTTGACGTTTCGTTTCTATCTGAACAACTTCCAAATATTTATAACGCGTTGATTTTTGTAATTTTGAATCGTTCTTCTGCACGTAATGGAAAGGTGAGTGTACCTAAGATAAAAACTTTTGAAGTACAGCAACTTCTTGGAGACAATTTGGTTCGTGCTATTTCTATGAATAGAACCGATGGATTGGTACGAGGTATAGAGGTTATCAACAGCAAAAAACCTATACAAGTGCCTGTTGGACGATGCACTCTTGGACGGATTTTTAATGCATTGGGTGAAACGGTTGATGGAAGAGGACCTATTAAGAAATTGTCGAAAGGTAAAAAAATCAGAAATCAAAAGAGTATTGAAACTCTTCCTATTCATCGTATAGCTCCACCTTTTATTGAACTTGATACAAAACTCTCTATTTTTGAAACAGGCATCAAAGTAGTTGATTTGCTAGCTCCGTATCGTCGTGGTGGTAAAATTGGATTGTTTGGTGGTGCAGGTGTTGGAAAAACAGTTTTGATCATAGAACTAATCAACAACATTGCCAAGGCTCATGGAGGAGTATCCGTCTTTGGTGGAGTTGGTGAGCGAACACGAGAAGGTAATGATCTATATATAGAAATAAAACAATCTCGAGTTATTGTAGAAGATGACACGTCTAGATCGAAAGTTGCCTTGGTATACGGACAAATAAACGAACCTCCTGGTGCACGCATGCGAGTTGGACTTACTGCTTTGACGATAGCAGAATATTTTCGAGACTATAACAAGCAAGATGTTTTGCTGTTTATCGATAATATTTTTCGCTTCGTTCAAGCAGGTTCGGAGGTATCTGCACTATTGGGACGTATGCCATCTGCGGTAGGATACCAGCCAACACTCGCAACGGAAATAGGTAGTTTTCAAGAACGAATTACGTCCACGCGTGATGGATCTATTACCTCGATTCAAGCCGTTTATGTTCCAGCAGATGACCTGACAGACCCTGCTCCAGCTACAACATTCGCACATCTAGATGCAACAACTGTTTTGTCGCGTAATCTAGCTTCGAAGGGAATTTATCCAGCAGTAGACCCACTGGATTCTACATCGACTATGTTGCAACCTTGGATTGTGGGAGAAAAACACTATGAATGTGCGCAACGCGTTAAACAAACTTTGCAACGTTATAAAGAATTGCAAGATATTATCGCGATTTTGGGGCTCGATGAACTTTCTGAAGATGATCGTAAACTGGTTGCTCGTGCTCGAAAAATAGAACGTTTTCTTTCGCAGCCATTTTTCGTGGCAGAGGTTTTCACAGGATCTCCTGGCGTATATGTAAAGCTGTCGGAAACAATTCGAGGATTTGAAGAGATTCTTAAAGGTAATCTAGACCATTTCTCTGAACAAAGATTTTATATGGTCGGTGGTCCAGATGATCTAACAAAAAAAGCATCAATTAATAAAGATTCATAAAAAAGAATTTTTATTCTTTTACTTTCTAATTTTTGATTTCTTTAAGCAAGAATACTTTTTATCTATTTTATGATTTATTCTTTGGCAAAACTTCCTGAAGCATACTCGCTAGTGAAATCAATTGTAGATGTGCTACCTATTGTTCCTGTATTTTTTCTTCTTCTTGCTTTTGTATGGCAAGCTTCGGTAAGTTTTCGTTTAATTATATATTATAAAAAAATATTTTTCCTTATGAGACGAGTGAAACGCGAAATCAATGCACAAATTCGACGACAAAAAATCCTTTTGTTGAGAAAAAGAGCAATAGAATCTAATTCTCGTTCGTTTCGAATAGCGAAACAACAACTTATAAAATCTATAAATTTTTCGTATTGTAGTCAACAAAATCGAAAACGCTATTTTCGATCCCTCTGGATTATTCGACTTAACAGAGCCCTAAAAACGTGCACAATTTCTGATCGCAATATTATATTTAAAAATAGATTGATTGAGAAGGATACGTTTTTTTTCTCGGATAAATGTAATTATCTTACATTCATTTACAGCATCCGACAAAGAAAGTGCATTCTAAATCGAAAAGTAATGGCACAAATAGTACTACTCGACCCACCATTTTTTTATAAATTGGTAGATGAGGCTCTATTTATATTGTAGAAATCTATTTAGAGAACCCCTAACAATTTTTACTTTTTATGAAAATAATTTACAACAACGAAAACAAAATTTCTCATAAGCTTTCGAGTAATTTGCATTTCACAATTTGCTATAAACATGTAAATTTGCTCCAAAAATACATTAGCAACACAAGAAAAATTATCCCTCAGTATAACAGCAAGTTGACTTCTAAAAAACATCGAATAATTACAAAATATATTCATCGAGCACAAAGAGTAAGGTTTGTTCCTTATAACAACACATCTTCCTACAAAAGAAGGAGAAAACTTCACTAGGGGATTTACAAACTTACGACCAATTGATCCAAAACCAAAAACACGCCATCAAACTGCGCTATATCCTCCAATTTAACATAGGTTAATTAACAGGCAAAATCTAATTGTTTTTTTATATGAAAAACTTTACAAAATATCTTTCCACAGCTCCCGTAATTACATTGTTTTTCTTGATTTGCATACTAAGATTGCTAATTGAATTGAATCGATTCTTTCCAGATTTGTTGTAAGTTAACGGTAAATTAAATAATGCCAACGATTCAACAACTAATTCGTGATGTTCGAAAAAATATTATTGCAAAAACTAAATCTCCTGCAATAAATTCTTGTCCTCAACGACGAGGAGTTTGTACACGCGTTTACACAACCACACCAAAAAAACCAAATTCGGCTCTTCGAAAAGTAGCTCGCGTACGATTGACTTCTGGGTTTGAAGTAACTGCATATATTCCAGGCGTCGGGCATAATCTTCAAGAACACTCCGTCGTTTTGATTCGAGGGGGACGAGTAAAAGACCTACCAGGTGTTCGCTATCATGTTATCCGTGGTACCCTAGACAGTATTGGCGTAAAAGGTCGTAGTCAAGCCCGTTCTAAATATGGAGTTAAACGTAAACTTTAGCGTACTAATATGCGTGTTGATTTGATAAATAATAAATATATTTGTTGTAAAGATCCAATATACAAAAGTGTTTTGCTGTATATATTTGCAAACCGATTGATACGCAATGGTAAAAAATCTCTAGCTTATCGTATATTGTATTCGGTTCTGCATGAGATTCGACTAGAAATTAGAGATTTGTCTGTAGCAATTTTGGAAAATGCTGTACGAATAATTATTCCTTCGATTCAATTGAAAGCGCTGCGAATCAGTGGAGCGATTTATCAAGTTCCCATTGACGTTAAGTTGAACGTGGGTATTTCGGTGGCAATTCAATGGATTTTGAATGCATCTAGTGATCGTAACAGAAATAGTATAGTCTTTCAACTTTTGGATGAAATTATACAAGCAGCGTCTGGTTTGGGAAGTGCGATACGTAAGCGTAGAGAAGTTTGTCGTATAGCTGAAGCAAACAAAGCTTTTGTTCGATATCGATTAAAAGCCTTTATAAAAATTATTTAATTGTTGTTAAGTTAAAAATAAATTTCTTTATATTAATATGAATTTGATGATGCGCGTTCTTACTCCATACGGTATTGTTTACAGCAACAAAGTTAAAGAATTGATTTTTCCTGCAAGAAATGGGATAGTGGGAATTCTTCCCAATCATTTGGCATTGACTTCTGCAGTAGATATTGGTCTTCTTACATTTCGGAAACAAAGAAGATTGAATTGGACCACTTTTGCCGTGTACGCAGGATTCGCTAGAGTAAAGCGGAATGATATAACTATTTTTGTGAATAGAGCTTATAAAGACAATTCGGTGAGTCGAAAACAAGCGAAAGAATTTTTGAAAAAGGCGACAAATTTTTTGAATGTTGCTACAACGGACATTCAGAAGATCGAAGCGTCCCTTTATTTTAAAGAGGCACGAGCAATGTACATAATTTCGAAATAAATTTTGTCTTATATTGTTAGATAACGTTCAATTAAGTTTTTTTATGAAATACTACGGTCCCCGTCTTCGAATTATTCGCCGTTTTTTTTCTTTTCGCTCTAGAAAATTGGAGACATTTACTGGAAAAATTTCTAAAAACAATTCTCGACCTGGTCAACATGGAACAAAACCCATGAAAAAGTCTAGCCAATATTCCGTTCGTCTTCGAGAAAAACAAAAAGTTCGAACCTTTTACAGTATTTCGGAAAAACAAATTGTTCAGTATATGAAAAAAGCGCGCAAAATAAAAGAATCGACAAGCCGAGCTTTTTTTAAGCTGCTGGAGATACGTTTGGATGTTATAGTTTACCGAACAGAATGGGCACCAACTATTCTTAAAGCACGTCAGATAGTTAACCATGGTCACATTTCTGTAAATGGTGTACAAGTTACAGCATCCAACCGCATATGTTCCAACAATTCCACTTTGCGAATTAAAAGTCTTATTTATCAAAGAATACAACTATATAATATCCTTCCGGTAAAAAACATAGTTCATGCATGTACGACTCCATTTCTGATAAGAGCAAATTCTTATTTCAATCTACTTTTTGTGGTAGAGTATTACTCGAATCGTCTCTAATTTAATTTCTTTGTCTGAAATAAACAAGTGCTTTTTAAGGTTTTAAAAAAGTCCCAACAAAAAATATTTTCCTTTATAATAATTTCATTGTTTTAACTGTTCGAATCCAAATTTTTAAACACAATTTATGTTCAGAACAAATCTCCCTTCGTTTTTCGTACCTTTTGTCGGTTTGGTATTTCCTAGAATTGTTTTTAGAGCGTTTTTTGTATTTATTGAGCGAAACGAATATTCTGATAAATTGGCTTAACATTATTCATACACTATTTACTATTATACATTTTATCTTTGTTTGTACAACTGTTGATAATATTGCTTTTTAAATGTGAGCTTATTTATACACGTTTTGTAGGAATTGAACCCACAGCATTAGATTTTGGAAACCTATGTTCTACCAATTGAACTAAAAACGTAATTTTTCGGGATAGAAGGATTTGAACCTACGGCCACTTAATCCCAAATCAAGTACGCTACCAAACTGCGCTATATCCCCAGTTGAATATTGAATTATATAACAAAACATCATTGTTTCAACTGTAAGTTATAAGGCTTAGAATTTATAATTTATCGTTACAGATATAAGTTACATACAGTTATAAATTCTAATTTTTACTATTAATTATGAACGAAATCAAATCATGGTGGAGGAAAAATTACAGATACACAAAAACAAAAACGACTCCTAAACCTAAAAGAGCCTGAACAATTTTTAACTTCAAGAAAAACGCGCTCTGATAGGCACGTTTTAAAGGCAGGATTCCAACCTAAAATATATATATATATGAAAGAACGCAAAGCACTCTGCTCCGCACTCCCTCACCTCGTTTTAAACATTTTTCCTATTTTCTTTGCTTATTCCTTTAAAAAAGAAAAATTCATGACTTTGTGTAGCAAGAAGATCGTGACTCGATTCGAACGAGTATCATACCGCGTATGAAACGGTGATTCTAACCATTGAATTACACGATCGTATTTTAAACTTTTGGCAGGGACTGGATTTGAACCAGTGGCTTTAGGATTATGGGACCTAACTTCTACCAAACTGAATTACCCTGCTAATTAATTTACCATAAATAGTAGAAACACTTGGAAGGAGAGGGATTCGAACCCTCGTTCTATTAGAAACTGACGTTCCAGATCAGTACCTTAAACCGCTCGATCACCCTTCCTATTACTTACCTTAATTTAGATGAAGAATTAAAATACAAGATCTAGGATGAAAGGATTTGAACCTTTGGTAATGGAATCAAAATCCACTGCCTTTCCACTTGGCTACATCCCAAACAAAAATTAATATTATATATATATTCATAAAGATGATTTCGACTTATATTTCTCAAACGTAAAGTTTTTACGTCCCTTAGACACAAAATACAATTTTTTCACGAAAAAATTCCTTAAAAAGCCATAGAATTTTATCAAAAAATGTTTACATAGGATAGAATATCTTTTTTCAAAAAGAGAGTTTTTATTATTTGTTAGAATAGCTCAAACGGGAGAGCAATGGATTGAAAATCCATGAGTCATTGGTTCAAATCCAATTTCTAACAATGGTACAGAAAATACATGTATTTATATACGAAATTCTTTGAACTAGTGGCTCAGAGGAAGTAGCATGTGACCACGAATCACAAAGCCGGGGGTTCGACTCCCTCCTAGTTTATTAACCCCTTGATTTTGATTAAAGTGATATAGTGTTGTTAACTTAGATAACATGCGCTCTTTTTAAAAGCGCAAATTTTATAATGTTTAAAGGATCTCCTAGTAGATCTTCTAAGAAACAAAAGAAAAATTTGTTCTAAGCATAAGCAATAGTAAAAATTAGAATTTATAACTCTATGTAACTTATATCTGTAACGATAAATTATAAATTCTAAGCCTTATAACTTACAGTTGAAATAATGATGTTTTGTTATATAATTCAATCCTCAACTAAGGATATAGCGCAGTTTGGTAGCGTACTTGATTTGGGATTAAGTGGCTGTAGGTTCAAATCCTTCTATCCCGAAAAATCACGTTTTTAGTTCAATTGGTAGAATATGGGTTTCCAAAATCTAATGTTGTCGATTCAATTGCTAAAAAGTGGCGTGATTAAAACGAAAAATATTCTATTGAACGAGGGTATTCGAGCTTGGATGGCTGCTCAAGATCAGCCACGTTGAATCTAGTTGTTAATATAACATTGTGCTTAAGAAAAACCTTTATAACAAAAAAATGCAGTATGTCTCTCCACACGTTGTTTTTTCCAGCTCTCCACTTGAGGAAAATTTGGAAGATTTTAGAATCGAGGAAAAGGTAATATATGACGGGAAAGGGTCTCAAAATGAGCGTAGGAAAAATTTGGAATATCTTGCCAAAAACTATCAGAAAAATCTAGAATTGGTGATAAATGAGAATAGAATCATTGAACGAAGTCTAATATTTAACTGTACGTTTTTCAGGGTTCCCGTTTTTTTGGTCGATAAGGGTAAAAAAATTTCTCGTCTTGATGCTTTGTTTATTGCAATGATTTATTTGCCTAGGGAGTTTGTGTCTTACATGAAAACGAAACTCGATGTGGATGTTAACATTTTGAGTAGACACATTTATTTCATGAGAACTCCTGATCGCGTAATTCGAGCAAAAGATAAATCTTGCATGATTGCAGTTTCCATAGTTTATTCGGTTCCGGGAAAGAGAATTCTCAAGAACCAAATTATTGATTTTCGAAAGGACTATTTTCAAGATCCTAACCTTGCCCTTGGTGATGTAACACCTTTTAACTTGTCCGTCAGGCAAATTAAGAGTAAGGTGTTTAACGTTCGCGATGGATGGGTTTTTACTCCAGAGGTCCAAGGTATTTTTGATCGATCGAAAAATGGACCGCCAGTTTTCGAATTTGATCAAAGTACAGATAGACCTATTCTTCGATTTGCACGTTTGCTATCTCGGAATGTAAAAATTCATTACGTTACAGAGATACCAACCGATTTTCCGAGTATATCCGAATCTTCGCGTCTGAAATTTACTGAAGAATGCTTTCAAATTTTTCTAGAGTTTTTTGGGCGCCTTTCCGGTATTAAAATTTTGTTATTTTTGTTTTCTATAGTTTAGTAAATTCATTGTTCAAATTTTTTTTGGCTTTGGTTGGAATGTTCATAACATTCCAATTAAAGTTTATTCACACTCTCTTTGTTGTACATTAGCGAAAGTACTCACTATTTAAGGACACTCTTAGTTTTCACCAACTTCAAGATGTTAAAAATTCACAAGATATAACACAGAAGGATTTTTTCGAGAGAAATATTAATAATATATGCACTTTTTTGCAGAAACTTTTTTTTTTAAATTTAATTT